TTGGTTACCAGCTATCGGAACACAGTATACGCCTTTGTCTCGCTTTCCATCGAAAGTTCTTTATTATCCCTTAGCTACTAACCCCTTTCACTCTGCTTTTGGTAACGAACTTACGAACAGTCTTTGCTTGAGCAACTTCTTTTGTGGACAGCCTTTCTTAAAGTGGTCTCTCTCTTCTTTTCACAGGCAGAGGTACCAACCTATCTTTCTAAGGAAGACGGAGGGTAGGGCTAGTCACCCTAGCTCTCTTACTCGTTACTCGCTTTTGGGTTGTCCATCTTTTGTACTCTTAGGTAGGTCGTCTTGAACTTGGGTTGGGGAGAACAATCTTTAGGAGGACTTACTTTCAGAACGAACAGTGTGAGTGCAGTGGCTAACAAAAACACTATTTCCTTGAGAGGGATATAATAAGATAAGTAAACCTATTCCTTACCTTGCTTTCCCTCGCTCGCCCTTCGGGGATTGAAGAATATATTCCAAAGAAATGAGGGTTAACCCACTGTTTCGTCACTGTTCCCCGAGCAACCCTCTCTTCTATTCCTTAACTGTTATCTTTTCTTGCTTTCCCTCGCTCTACCCAGCCAGGGCAGAGCTCAGTCTCTTCCTTCGTCTTTATTCGCTGGCAAGGACTTTCTTTTACCTACCTTGCTTCTGCTAATCCTTCGTCTTTCTTTATTCACCCTTTCTTTGAACCTACCTATCTGCATTCGCATCTTCTTCTTCTGCTTTTGCTACGGTCTGTTCTTTCCTTTCCTTCCTTCCTGTACTGCCTGCGATATCATTTCATTCTATCCTCTTCTGTCCTATCCCTCGCTCTATAGAAAAGATATCCCTCGTTCCTGATAAGAAAGGGTATGTCTCGTTCGTGATACCCCTCCTGGGCATCACTCGCTCTCTTCTTTCCTTAAGGGCATAGGTCAGTGTCTGTTTGTTCCTTCTTCAGTGTCTGTTTGTTCCTTCTTCAGTCTCTGTTTGTTCTTTCTTCTGTGTTGCTACTATTGATATTTCTCTTTCTTAAATATCTTCGTATTTCCATACCTCAAGATCTCCATCCTCAAAGAGCATAAGTCCTTTTTCCTCGTTACAAGCCGGTAATATGTATGAGGAATCCCTATATAACCAATCAATATGATATTCTTTTATATCGAGCTCCTCTAATAGATTATTCATATCTGATTCTTTGATTTCGAATGAATCGGATTGTTTTATCACAATAAACACTTCAGGACCCAAACGCGTATATGTTATTCCTGGATACTTATCTTCAAGCCTCAAATCGAATAGAATATGATAGATATGATGCATTATAACCTTAGTGATTTCCCCTATAAGAGGGATTCCATTAAATGGAATGTCCTTATCTGTCTTACTATCATAGATAGGAATAAAGATCATTGATTTTACAAGATTGAATAAGATCCCATCCTTTTGAAACCTATCCAGCTTTGCCAAGATACGGGATTTAGGAATATAATACATAGAATAGGTCAGATCTATCTTCACTACTTTCTGTACATTTTGTTGTCGATTCAAGAAAGCATAATGCTTATCCTTCAGTTCATTTAATCGAGAAATGTTAGGATGACCTTCAGATACAATCATGGTAGATAATATCACCTTAGATAATGCCATTAAAAGAAGTAAATCCTCAGCTTTGCGACATTTATAGATACCAATCATTTCCACTCCATCAGAATCCCATTCAATCAACCATAAATACCCCAGTGATTCTTCCATCAAAAGCATGTCATAGTGCATAGATGTAATATCCGATTTCTTATATTGAGAATAATCAATTCCTTCAAACATGTAGTTCTCTTTTACCATCATTTCCCTTTGCAAATATTCCATCCTGAAAGGAAGTACTCCCCTCACCTTCCATTCTTCGTTATAGATAGAGTCAATTGCGGATATCAGCTTTACACGATTCAAATCAATATAATATGAAAATAGACGACTAGAAATCAACATTGATTTCCCTTTAACAGAAATATGCTTCATCATTTCACTATTTCTCTTTCTTGTTTAAGTGTTTTGGTAGGATTTTAGTGACCTATTAAGATAATTAGAGAGAAAGTATCTTCCATTATCTTTATCGTTTTCGTTGTCTTTTAAGGACAGTTTGTCGGCGGAAAGGATTGTAGGTTTGCGAAAAGGCCTTATGAAAGGGGACTAGGAAAGTGTCGTTTCATTGTAGGTTTGCGGCCTTCTCAATGGGATCGGGTGTTTTCACGTCTCACCGTAGTGCCCGGTTTGAAGCCCCTAAAGGAGATTTCTTTCAGCCTTAGTGGGATTTTTCTCTCTTTTTGTAGGATTGAACTCTCTTTTGTAGGATTTCACTATGTTTTCTAGCAACTCTCAACTTAAAAGCAAAGAAAATGAAAGTCCTTCATCCTCCGGATTTCGATCTCAGCGTTCGTTAGGAAGCGTTTTAAGCTCGCTAACGATAACTGAAACGGTCTCAAACCCTGGTCCACCTGAATTCCATTGTGTGATCAGAATACGCAAGCTAGAACGTTGTTGAAGCAAACATATAGGTAGAGGTAGCTTAATCACTAAATCAAAGAAGCCAAGGTATCGAAGGAACATAAGGTTTCCAATGCTACTAGGTAACTCCAAAAGGTTCCAATTTCCATTTCCTAAATCGTTTGTTTGGAGGTTGTAAAGAAGATAAGTTGACTCAGGCTATTTCTTCCGCTTAGAACTAGAAACTTTTAGGTACCTTTTGTGCTTTAACATGTGAATAGCATCCGGCAAGCAATATTCGTCTCTTCCAGTGCTAGAACATGCAAGCAAACCTTCTTTGAATACGAAAGAATGCTTGTTTTAAGGCAATGCGAGAGCTTACCAGAGAACAAAGGAGAGTAATGAGTTGATAGATAGGAGGCAGGCCCAATGATATTCAATAAAGGATAGACCGAATTCCGTCCGTATAAACATAATTTGGATTTTCTTGTAAAGTATTTCTTTTATTTTAGAGGAGTCTCTAAAGAATATTCATCATCATCTCTAAAGATAAAGGTGAGTTCCAGCAGAATGTCTATTGAACAAGAGCACAGCGAACTTCGAAATAAGATAAATGCTTTCAACTTGCATGCATGTCTTTAGCCCATCGCTACCGCTCTCTATCCTTCCAACATTAGCTGACACATGAGTATCTATAGTTCATCCTGACCCTTCGCTACCGCTTTCCTTTAACAAGCTACTCCGCCTTGCCAACGCTTGCCTTACCGCTTGCCAGCAAATAAGGTTATTTTCTTTTTAGTATTTGCTATTAAAAAATCCATGAATTCGGTCCAAACAAGCAACGGATTGAGCAACTAGCGCGAAAGCCGTTGCGCTAACGCGCATCCTCTTGCTTGCTTGGCTTGCTGAATCAGCATATGGATATGGATTACTTCATTGAATTTCTTGGCCCGAGCTCTTGTGATTGGTCTACTTGGCAGGTGGAATGGATCCTTAGCAGGTTCATGTGTTCCTTGTTTACGTAGCTCTTCTGTTGGATCACGTAGCCCCTCTCCCTCTGTTGGATTACGTTGCTCTGCCCTTGGATTACTTGAGTCATTTCTTGGTTTACTTGGCTGCTCCGCAACATGTTGGTTACTTGATCCTTCGCTTTGTTTACTTGGGAGGCCAATTTTCCTTGGAAGGTCATTTTCCTCCCACTGGACCAAAACAGCAAGCGGAAAGTCTCCTCGGATGGGTTTCACCGCCGGGTAAAAGGAAGTGTGTAAGGAGTGGATTCCCGTTTCCGGCAGAACATCTATCAAATCTGTATTTATAGAGTACCGGAACTGCTTATTATTCATCATCCCAACTAAGGTTCCGAGGTGGGCCAAGCTTTCCTAAGTAATTTGCTTATCTGAGGCAAAGGTAGCTCAATGTTAGAGAAGATCTTGACTAGGACAGACTTGTCCCAATCTATCGGGGCTTCTCCTGGCCTTTCATGTTGAGTATGAAGGCGGACTGGAGGGATTGGAGAGATTTTCGTTCGTCAGTTGTTCCATTTTCGAGTAAGCTCCTCAACCCTAGAAAGAGTGATTTGCTTTATCGGCTTTACCGAATCTGGAAAATTCCTGAATGATCGACTTAAATATATAACAAACTAATTTGGATTATTGCGTATATGTTCGAATGCAAAGAAATTGCGTATATAATTGAGCGAGCGAGTGGCCGGTGCCTACACAAATTCCAGAATTCAAAGTCATGGAACTAAACTGTGTTCAGCCAGTCAAAGCAATAGAATCTAGTATCAGCAGTTGTGCCCCTGTTGCCTATATTATTGGATTTTTTTATGCAACCCCTACCAAGCTATACAAGGTAGTATTCTTATGAAGACAACGCTCAGCCGGTCCCTGTGATATGCTTTGCATTTTCATATTCCTCCTCAGTTTATTCATATAAGTATTTCTACATACCTTGCTATAAACAGACAGTAAAAGAGAGATAGAAGTCTGTTGTGTGGCATCTTTCGGTATAGCATCTTTGGGTTGTGGATCCCATAGATAGCGCGGATAGAAAATGATAAGACTGACTACTATGGAAAACAAGACATCTCTTACTGTTTCAAAGCATTAAAAAACTCATTGGAATCACATTCCTACTCCTTTCGGTAAACCAGATGAGCGAAAGATGCGCAAATCGAAGAAAAAAAAAAGAATCTTTTTCTTTTCTCTTTCTAGACCTGCCGAGGAGGGCACACAAGAAAAGGTCTTTCAACTGATTGATAGCAAACACGTACAGATGTAGTAGGGTAGCCAGAGCCTGCCAGTTTTTCATTAAACAGGCATGATAGTCTTCAACGGCAAAAAAGTAGTGCGGAGAACTAGTAAGAATTGTGCCTGCCATCCAATTCGTGACGTGGATGATCCGCCGAATTCATTGCGGAATCGATTAGGTGAAACGGCTCTGCAAAGTTTGTTTTTTCATAAAGGCTGCATGCAGCCATGCAATTCGTACTGCATGGCGATATTACTCTACCACTCTATAAATGGAGGCTCGATAAGTGTCTTCACTTCATCACAAAGAAATTGAGTACTAGCACGTATGGCTATGGATGCTACAAACAGGCTTTCTGCAATTGCTGCCGAAATGGGGCAACTGCAAAATGCAATTTCTTTTTATACTATACATAGAGTGCTAAACTTCCTTTTGATAAGTGTTAGAACAATAGATCCTGCAAGGAAAGAAGCGCGCATTCGCGCTACCAGAGAGCGCATAGAGGGAGGAGAGGCAGCAAGCGCTGCGGGCGGAGCAGCAAGCGCTCATTGTTCATGGAGCACTCGGTCGCCTGGGAGACTAGAATAGAAGAGTCCGTCGACTCTTTTGAGTTTTCTAAGGTTTAAGTGTCTGGAGACATTTGTTTTCATGTCTGGTGTTCTTTGTCTTAGTTTGATGGAGATCTACTCCTATGCTAAGTGTCTTTGTTTGGTTTGATTTGTTGTGTTTGGTTTGCATGTATGGGCTAGCCGTCAGTGTTCAATGCTTATGTTAATATAATAACGTCAAAATGTGCTGAAAATTCATGTTCAAGTTGAAATAAGGCCGAAGAGCTAAGTGTACTACTGGAGATTAAGCCTTTCCTGCTCTGAAGTTTCCTTTTGAGTCTGCGCCGTCTGAAATACCAAACCCTAAATCTTGCTAGTTCAGTTCGTGTGTTTTACGTGAGCGCGCTTCACTAGTGTGTGTAGAAAAAACACACTAACTTGATCATAAAAGAAAGTGAAACGTTTTGTCTTTCACAAAGTAGATACAATTACCCGCAAGCGCCTCACATGCGACGAATGGACCTTAGCCACGAGTTGTCCGGCCGGCCTAGACGCTGATAACGCGAAGACACCTGGGGAAGATCGGCTAAAAAGGTCAGTCGGTGAGTGAGCTAACCATCCATAAAAGAAACTAAGAGACACACTGAAGCTCCTGCAATAGGGCAGATCGCTGTGAAGGCAGATTTGTTTCCATAAGGATGATCGATCGTAGACCACCCTAGTGTCCCGGGGCGAGAAGCCACGCTTTGCTGTTGATGGTCATTTCTAAAAAGGTTCTAATAACTTATGTTGGAAGGCTTTGTCCCCCGTCTTGTTCTCCTAACTAAGATTCCATTCTTCGAAACAGAAGGCCGGCCAGCCCACGGAGCTGCTTCTCCTTTTCTCCTCCGCAGGCGTCCATTCCAAATCCAAACAAAATAGGTTTAAATAAACAAACAACAATCCGTTACTCGTTATCCGGATAAAAAAGTCTTTTTCGCATATTTTATCAGGGGGAGGGCTAATTCCTTGACCAACCCAATTGATTTGAGCCCTTTAACCAAGCCAAGGAAATATGGGAAGAGTTTAGAAAGTTTTGCAAGGACGACGACATTCCAGGCTAAACTCTGTCCTAAGACACTTTCTTTAGAGTCGAGGAGCCCTTCAATGATCCTGTGCCTCCCTTACTGAAACGCCGGATCTCATTAGCGGATGTCATCCTGAAACGCCATATGACGACGATCGGCCCAAAGCCGATAGAAGAACTGATAGAGATTGGGTATCCGAAGAAGTTTATGAACGGCCCAATGCCGTTGACAATGATCTGGATGTCGAAAAATCTAAGGAGACTCTAAAGAATGATGAGCGGCCTAGCGTCGTCGCAATCATGCTATACTGCCATGGGAAAAAGACTTCCACCAGTGTATCAGTGGCTTTTCCCCTTCAAGCTGCAGTCAGAAGGAGTCCTCCCGCCAAAGGCAAGACTTTCTCTCGAGAGTCAGAGCTTCGAGACGACTTTCGCAGATGTTTAATCTTGCGAGGCGTATGAGCAAGATTTTGAGTACTCTCCCGACCTGTTAGAGGCCACCCTAATAAGCAGAGATTGCCGGGAAAACGTTGCTCAACAAGAAGATCTCAGTAACCAACTCGAAAAAGGAGACCCTGGCATAACAAGTGGTGATCTCTGTACTAGAATGTTATGCTAATTGTGAAGAACCCACAGCCGGGAGCGTTAGCAACTGGATTTTCCCACACTCCGTTATACCCTCCCTTGGGGGATGGCTTGGTGCTAATGTAGGACTTTCGGAGACCTTCCGCTTGCTGTTTTGGTCCAGCCTGAGTTGCCATAACTTCTACTGTGATTTAGTTTGGAATTGAATATAGTTGAAAGTTTTGTTTGGCTGTAGGCAGAAGTCTTTGGTTCCGCTTTGTTAACAAACGTGCCTCTCTTTGCTTTCTCACTTTCCCAGAACTGCTACTTTCCTGCTTTTAGTACATTTCTTTTCGTATCATCTATGAGAATTCTCGTTTCCTCCTCAATATAGTCGTTTCGGTAGTCCAAAGCAAGCTATCGACATTGAGACTGTAACGCTTAACAAAAGCGGGCATTGTGCGTTGTTTGCATTCGAATCGAAATCGGAGCTACTACTAATACACTCAAGCTAGGGAATAGAAGAAGCAGCTTACTAATAGAATAAGCAGACCAGAGTTTAGGCGGTAGTTCCAGAAGAGGGTTAGCTGATGAATTGAGTAGAGCTGGCTTGTCTTTTGGATTTCTTTGATCTCGTGCATTTGCAACGCGGTGCTCGTAATTTCCCCAAGAGGTTGCTATGGCTTGGAGGTCTAACGGACTTTCGTCCTTCGACTCCTATAGGCGGCTTCGCTATCGCTCCTGAATAGATAAGGATTATGCCATAAAATACATAATACGGGTCTGGTGCAGGCTGCAGAAGTGAGATCACGTCGGTGGGTCCGTATGCGGATTGATTGACTGCCTGATAGAGTGAACGATTTGGTACGTGGTAACGCTGTAAAGTCGATATCTCACCCATGAATAGAGGGCTGGCTAGCATCTCACCTCAAAAAAGAGAAAGTTGTCTCACCATATCATATGCTCGTTTTCGAAATCCAGTGTTATGCTCTCTTCTTTGCTTACACCTGTTACGCACCTCTTGTGCAGTGACAACACTACCCGGGAGTTTCTCTTAGCTGTCTGGGACTTACTCTCCTATCCCCCACTGGTACTAGTCTGTTGGCCAACACTTTAGTAATGATCTTGGACAATAAGGAAGGCTGATTGGTCTATACTTTGATTCTGTTAATGGAGTACTGTAGAAGAGTTCTCCCAACCCAAGTATCTTCGGTTTCAGTTCTCTCTCTCTTTTTGACCTGCTACTCTGCTGTTGTTTTGGCCCTTCAAGGGAGTTTCTCTTCGGGCAAGGGTTGTTGAATTTCTGAATTAAGTAAGTAGAGCAGTTAGGTTATGAGCCTTGCGAGCTGTATGGGAGAGAACATAGCCTTTTGGCTTGGAATAATAAGTACAAAAAAGGCAAAATCTCAATATGACAATCTGAATTACTTTATGCAGTAACATCAGGTTGTTCTGTCGTTCGACTTATCGTTCATCTCGCTTTGTTCGCTGTACTTCTCTATCGAAAGATAAGGGTTCATCGAAGAAAGGGAAGGGAACTATCCGCTCTTGTCCTTCAATGAAAGCAAGCAGACCCGGATCCGATGAAATCTTCACTCGGTAATAGTATAGAGTAGAGTGCTCCATTGATAGTGGTGGATTGGACTTCTTGAAATATATATATATATGTGCAAGAAAGAGATGGTTTCTTGCTCGGTTAAAGGAATATCACTATCCCTCGTCCTAGGGTTTTCCTGCTTGATTCTCTTTTCAGTGAGGGATGCCCACTTTATTAACTCCTAACTCTCAAAAGGGCGATGATGAATTTTCAATCATTTCAATCAAGGAAATGTATTCAATCAATTCATTTGTTGAAATGCGCATAAGAGTAAACTAGAATTTCAATCAACCCTTCACTCGGATAGGGATAAGGCTCTCGGCTCTCGGGTGCCATCTCGCACCTCTGATTCGGATAAAGGAGAAGGACCACGATCAGAAAGAAAAGGGGAATGCCGAACTGGATACTCTGCTTAAAGGAATAAGCCTCCCTTGGATAGATCGAAGAATTCCTACCAAGATATGTGCGTTACCAGGTGTAGTGGAGAAAGCAAGGGCAAAGGTTTCATCAGAAAGAGATGCTCGAGCGATACCAGGATCACGATACGATTAATCTGATGGCGCAGCACGAACAGGAAATAGATAACCTAGCCCTGGCAAGGAAAGGGAACAGTTTAGTCCCTCCGATCCGTCAATCAACGATAGGGTTACCCAGAATTCTAATTAATAGGAAGGTTGGACTACCTCGAATGGCAACATGCTCGCTGATTCCTACCACTCCTATCTACATAACTGCTCCAGAGAAGGGAAGGCAGATGTCGAACCAGCGATTGAGTGTACTAGTTCATTTAATGATTGCAAAGCGGAGGCTAAGGACATAACGAACAGTGCGCAAAGAAGAAAGCATGGGCATGGATACGAGACCAGAAGGAAAGAACGATCACCGTAATGCGATTAACCAGAGTAGCCGCCAGGGTGCACCCTACGCTTTGAATTCTTCTTGGCAGCTCAAGACCTTTCTTGTTCCTTGCTCCGAGGATACGAATCCGAGCTATTAATTGGAAAAGGGAGGGTCCGAAGGATCGGAACTACAGCCGTCTAGTCTACTACTATTGAATCCGAAAGAGGAGCCTACAACTATTTAATTGATTTATTTCTTTCATTCGTGGGGATAGCATCATTGGATAAAAGCGCTGGGAATCATAGGAGCAATTCGTATTGGTTTTAAGCCGAGAAAAAGGGACTATCGGAGGATGTGTCGAGCCGTGGCCTAGCCCAAGCTGTCGATGATCACCTAGCGCTATCAATTAACGTAGGGAACGTACGCTACTACGAATGGTTCTACACATGCCGTAACAAAGCTAAAGGAAGCCGATCAATCGAGTTGGAACCTACACCGTGGCCGTTGAGCTCCTAGTTTGACTGTTGGTGCCAGACTAGAATGGAAGAATGCCCATAATACTGAAATGAAGAAGAATACCTCACTAATAAGAAATAGAGCAACACCCATTGTGCTTCCTTTCTTTTACTAGAGAGAGCAGTCCAAGCCTCTAAATATCTTGAGGGCTTTGTGTTGGATCTGATGGTTGAGCCTTTGTTCTTTGCGAGCCTTGCCTTTCTCTTTTTTGCTCTGCTGTGGAGTTCTTTGATGGTCTATCTCCGTTCTCTGGCGCATTCTCTTCATTTTGGTCTTGATCTTTCTCGGAAGCCTTGTATTGAAAAGTCTTTTCATAGAATCAGGACGTTGGCCTTTGATTTCACTGTCATAGGGACAACAAAACAATTCTTTTTGCTCTCATCCATCCTGGTCACCCAGGTTGAGGTCTTTTTGAGGATGCTCATTTTGCGTCTTCCGGAAAATTGGACTGATTTTCTTCATCGATCACTCTTTTTTTTTCCGCTGCTTGGGGAACAATTTCATAGATAGAGCTTCCAGATTTTGGAAAGAGGGACGGACTTGGATTCTCCGTAAGCAAAATGACTCTCTTTTAGGTAGGGGGACACTACGTCTTTCTTGCAGACCAAGGAACTTATCACCAGTGTTAGCAAAATAGGCCTTCAAGCCCGCGCCGGGAAGTGTATTACACAAACCAGTTTGAGATGTAACGCCAGTTGTCAAAAGGCTTATCTTTGCCAGTAAGGCGCTTTCTATTGTCTTTGCATCTCCTTCCTCGTCCCGGAAAAAGTCTTTCCTTGAGTCTGGATATGTAGGAGAATCCTTATAGTACTTCTAGGAAAAGGAGGAGGCTCTCCATTTCCCTAGCGAGGGTATTGGGAGAGCTAGTTCTTCAGTAAAGAGAGTTCCTTACTAATATAATAGCATCCGAGTGGAGCCCCTTTTCTTTGTCTTTTCCGAGGGTTTAATATGCTCATAAGAGGAAGAAAGCAATAGCTGCTTTTTGCCCACGAGGGCTGTGGGGTGGGTGAGGTGAGACAGAAGTAGTAAATAATACTTATTCATTGGAGGCATCGGCGGCCCTATTATTTGAATCTGCTCGGTGTTAGAGAGCTAGTAATTCTTCTTTCCCAGAGCACGTAATTGGGAATTGAAAGAGAGGTATGGGTGAATGGAGGAGTGCGTTAATGTTGCGACTGATGAGCGAGTGCACTTTAGGAAGCTGTTGAGTGCCCGGTACGATAGCCACTTCAAAGATAGAGTGTGGTCAGATATTCAGTTGTATCATATTAATGCGCCGCAGAAGAAAGCAGTGGGGATTGAATTCGCAAAGCATTTCAGATCTCACCTTGACCCGAAGCACGTCTCTATGGCTGAGATGTGGGTCCAATTTCAGAACCCCCCTCTCGAATCTCTATCTAACGAAGGTGTCTACATTGCTGCCCGGGCGGTGAGCGCAGATGGATTGCTGTGCTGTACAATATCCAACGACCGCTCGGTAAAGATATATGATGTCGTCAACTATGACATGATGGTGATGATAGGCCTCTCCTTTGTCCTTCGGCCTTTTTTTTACTCTTTTCACCATTCCTTTATAGGACCTGTTACTTATGAACACCTATTGACGACTTGGTGAAGCTTTTCAGACTCTTGCTATTACTTTACATCTTATCAATTGTTTGATCATTCTGAATTTCTTCCTCCGGGCCACCCTTAATGATCTTTTCGAACGAACAAAACAACAAATGTTTCATAAGCTACGCTAATGTTCATCAAAAAGATCTCGCTACTGCTAGAAGATGTGAATTTGAGACAATTCCATTAGAGTGCTTTAGAGTGGGGTTACACATATAAAGTTTCCTTAGTGTTTCAACGCTGCCGAGAGGTTCAAGATCCATGACGCACTGGATACGCTGTTCAATTACTACTACATCTACTGTTACGCTATAGTATTTCTATGGGCTTCTTCACAACACTAACAGTCATCAGCATTCTGGTTTTTATAGCGCTTTAGATGCTTCTGCCCGTAGTTGTAGCTGTAATGCTCTAATACCTAAGTAGCAAGCCTCTTCTTATAGCTCTTATTATTTATACACCATCTATGGTTCTATGCTGCATATGCGGCTAAAACCATTTTTTTAGCAGGAAATAGCCAAATTCCATTCTTAATACAAGGCCGCAGGTCAAGGATAAGGGAATCTGATTTATGATACATGCCTGGAGCTATTGTGATACAACCCAGATTACTTTTCTTTATTTACTGATGAGTGTTCATCAATGGAGAGAGATCCTACTCAAACCCTACTCAGTACAGGTTTAGGGATGCAAACTTTTTCACACTCAAACACAGACCACGACTTCTTGAAAATGAGCTTAGGCAACTTCTCACCTAGTTGACTAGTCACATCTTTATCCGCTGGCTTCCCTCTCTCCATTCCTCCTTCGGCTTTGAAGTAGACATTGAAAGCGTATATGATACTTTCTAACTAGAATGACTCCAGCTAATCTTCTACTAATAGGTACTACAAAAGAAAAGAGCGCACTTAGAAAAGAGAGTGTCATTTCGAAGAAAGGCAAGGCGGATAGGAGAAAAAGAGAAGAGTGGGGTCTACCTATTGTGTAAGCATCAACAAATTACTTTGAAATCGGGAGAACCTATTTTGTGACTTGGTCGGCATCGTGCTCTCTTTCACACACTCAAGTCACTAATGGCACAACAACAGGAACGAGTACACAATTGAATAAAAAAGGAATTCACAATAAGGTAGCAAGATCCTTGTCCGTGGCAAATCTATGTTGTTGGCTATTGTCTTTTCGAAAGTAGTTTCTCAATTGTTATTTTCTTCTTGCTTAGGCCCCACTTCTGAAACAAGTTCAAGTCATCTAGAAAAGTATAGAATGCTTAGGACAAACATTCCGAACTCACTGGAAGGGCAGTGATGTGATCCTGTGTCAAAGTAGAGCAGTAGCGATAGTGAATTACTATTCTCATTAACAATAGGGCCTTTCTTCCGATCTTATCCAATTCGTTACGTTTTCTGATTGCACTACTTCCTTCTAATCCAACAATTTGATAACCTACCGAATCCTAAAAGAATCCTTTCCTCCTGCGCTATCCGACGTCCGCTAACCGGATATTTACGCCCAGAGGGGGTTCGCAATAGTTGACCGACTATAAGCTTCCTCCGCGGGGAGGGCTCCTTCTTTTTGCAACTAAAACCTATCCGCTTCCTTGATAAATTCAATACCTACTTCGGTACGATACATACGGCCTCGGCAAAGCAGAGAAGGAATAGCGATGCGATTCCTACTAGTACTAACGATTCAAACCTAGCCCCTTAGACTGTTCCTATCACCTGCCCGGGATAGCCGGTACGGTTGTAGTATTCCGATCCCTAGCTGTTCATATGCTGTAGTTCCTCGGCAAAGGCCATTGATTTCTTTTCTTTCATCAAAATCAAATGAAAGCAAAGAACCTAAGGAGATACGATTCCTACGCATTGGGAAGAAGTTGTTCGCCAAAGCACATTAGCAAAGGTAGTTATTTCAGTAACTTTATCTGGTTTCAATCCTTCCGTTACGAGATATCCTTTCGTACAACGGTAAGGTTTTCCTCGGCAACCCCTAGGCCAATATGACTACGAGACGAGCAAACGCTATTGATATACCTATCCGAAAAGTATCGCGATATCCAGTCCTAGAACTGCCCTATCCCTAAGCTGCTCCCAGACTACTAGGAATGGCGAATGGTTCGATTGAGGCTAACGCTGGAGCGCCCCTGAGCACCTGACCCCTTCCTTATCGGTATCCCTAATCGAATCCTACAGGGCAAAGGTATCTTTTGTTTCAATTCGAACAACGGCCTTCCTCGGAACGAGCGAAACCTACGCATTAGCGAACGTACGAACCTACGCATAATAACCTTATCCAATCCCTACTCCTTGCTTTTTGTTTGAATGAAAAATCAATTCAGAGGAGAAGGAGCGATACCCCTACAGCGTAAAGAAAGGAATGAAACAAAATGAAATGGGAAGACAAGGTGAGGGTGCCAACTTAAAGTAGTGGAATTGCCAAGCCTATCCTACTTGTGTGTGATCAACTGAAAGCCTTTCCTATTTTTCGAATTTCCTTATTTACTTTATTTCCATTTCATAGAAGAGCTGGTACAACCCTACTTCTTTCTTTCCTTCGGCTTTAGTAAATCAATCAAAATAGGAGGATTCGGATTCCTTCTCCTTGCTTTTTGCCTTGGCTTGGAAAGAGTGATACACTACTACTTTGGGTTCTACACTACGGCATGTTACGCGACCTCATTAGTTCATGAAATATTGTATTGTATTATAGTACGCCAATACTTGCTTAAAATACCTACTTCGGTTCCCTGCTAACGGCTACGACTACGGCTATGGTTCTTAATCGAATCCAATAACGGAACCCATCGATATCCTTTCCCTCAATACCGGTATCATACCAAGGAAGCAGGCATTGGCAAAGAGTTCATCTTTATACTGCCCTCGGCATCCTATGCACGTACGAATTATCTAGTTGTATTGTATCCTAGCGATAAGTAGCACTAGCGTTAGTAGAACAAGCAACGGCGCCTCTGTTTCCTATTCCTAGCGAACTAAATCAATTAAATAGACCAGGGCTAGGAAAATCAATCAATTATCTAGTTGTAGACGTCAACAATTAGGATCGCAACAGCAGCGTGATCAAGGCAGGTTGCTTCCTATCCTAGGTTTCCTATTGGAGTGGAGGTACGGCTCTACGGAAGTAAACGAACTAGCCTTGCTTTTTAGAATTATCTAGCCAAGGTTCTAGTGAGAAGCATTCCTGGAATTCAAAGAAAAGATAAGGGCTCGGCTTCGGTTCCATGCCATACTAAGACCTTTTCTGCATCCCTGATATCGTTCATGCGCACAGTCCTATCCCTTGTAGCAAATGCGGAAGATGGGCATCAAATCAAAGAACCAGGAACAACTCTTGGTAGGGCGGGGAAACCTTATCTGCCAGCGTCAACTACCTCGTCAACTTCCGCTTTTGAGGATCAGGTCAAAAGAAATTCCGTCAATAGGCTAGCAAGCGCATACCAGCACGTAAATAGGAAACAAGCTGCTCTCCCGTATTACTTTCCTCGGCTAAGGTGCATTCCTTCCATTCGAAGCGAGGGACCTAGCGCTAGAGGTATACCACCACATGATATCATATATAGATAGTGCACTGCCTCAAAGCAAAGCAATGAAATTGGAATAAATGCAAAGAACCCTAGCAGCCCTATTATCATCCCTATGTGAGCTCCCTAGCTAGAAACCCCATGCTTGCTTGAAGCTATATTTCGCTTAGTGAATTGAAAGCTTTCCTTGCTAACCACTGATATCTGTATTTCACTTTAATTCCACTCACTCCGTATAAACGGAAAAAACTTGATTTTCCTTTTTTCTAAAGTGACCTTGGTATTTATCTGTCGACTCCCGTATCATTTGTGAAAACCAGGCAGGCTTGCCTAACCATTGCGGCCAATGCACTATTTCATGAGGGCACCAAGCATATCGAAATTGACTTGAACTTGATTTTCCAGTACTTGGTCTGTTATACTGCCCGCCCTTCTTTAATTGAGACACGTGGAAAACCGGACATCGATCCCACAGGCTATTTCCATCTACAAGCCAAAGTTCCAATCTTGTCTAGAATTTAAAATGGCCATAGTACGGCTCAGTTTGTGCTGCCTTTTTCCTTACACTGTGATTTGTCTATGAGGTTGAAGTTTTAGATAGCCCCTTTCACCCACCAGAAGAAATTCTCGCTCTGATTTCCCTTGATCTGTTTAACCTGGCTCGATCTCTGCTATTTATGGTTCACCGTTGGTAGAAAGCCTAGTACCATTCTTTGTTCTCTCCCATCCTTCCAATCAGCTTCATACACTCAAATGAGGCTCTAGGCATAGTAGGTTGTAAAGCAGTTGCTTTATAGAGATAGAATGACTCTACCGTAAACGTGAACGAGAGTCAAGAAAGAAGGTTATTTAGCCGGGAGTGGGATCAAGCTTTTGAAAGTGCCTTACGCAGGCCAGTTTTAAAACATATCCGATTTTTTACTTGTTTCTTAGGTAAGCAAAGCAAGCCTGGTGCAAGAAAAAAGACCATGAAAATGGGGACGTGTGAGAATTTATATAGATGTTTTCTGCTTACATTGTTTGAAAGCTAGCCTGACACCTCTCTATCTATCTATCTGAGTATGCCTCGGGAACAGAGCCCAAAATAAGCTCTTTGTGACCCTTCCCGCTTCGCTTTTTCTTATCTTTTCTGTAAGACGAAGTCTATCTATCACGTTGACAAGTTCATTTTCATTGTTCCTTCGAAAGCGGATTTATCTATCATTCCAGAGCTTCTCAGCAGACAATCTCAGCCCCCCTAGTTTAAGTCTACGTCCTCAGGGGCGCCCTTTACTTGGTTGAGATCTAACCACCTTATGATAGCACCCCAATATTGACGATCATAGATCCAGGCGGGCCCCCCTACCCAGAGACATTATAGCTCATCGGTCTATCAAGATAATAAAATTCATTAATGAAATTCCTGAGGAGAAAAGCTTTGTCTGGGCTAAAATTCCAATACCATTGATCGAGGATAGGCTTTTGAAGGAGGAGATGCAAGAGGGGTCACCATTGTTTACTTTTAATGCCTACTTGCCGGCGGAAGCGAGTTACGGCTTTGCTTCTTTCGTGATTCACGTAGATTTGAATTCACTTTCTTTCTTTAGGGCATGGCATTCAATTCTAACTTTGGGATTCCCTTCTTCCAGAACATTCAAGAAAGAAGGTCAAAGGACTCAGGCTTTAATGCCAAAGTACTGGGCAGAGCGTACTTACCTACTTAGACAAGAGGGATACTTATAGATCTCTATGAGCGTAAGGCAAAGTGGGCAAGACTACTTCCACAACTACATTTTCGCTTAAGCAGGACCTGTGAGACCTCGAAGCAACCGTCTACTACTAGTTTATATGACTAGCTCTTATACGAGTTCCTGGTAAACCACTACTTGTGTAAAGTACTCCGCTCGTTCAACTTGATGATGATCAGTTTGAGCATGTTCAGCAAGTTCACCAGTTAGCTTTCCCGCCTGCTTGCCAACTAAAGCAAGGACAGCTATCATAGATAGAAGCCTACGTAGGGATACTACAGACAAACTGCTATATAGAGTGGAAATAATAGCAAGGGAGGACTATTTTATTTAGTGAAAAAGCGGAAAAAGCCTTGACAGCCGACGTAATTTAATGCGCATTGCCCTTATAGAGTGGATTGTGCTATTTCTACTTAGGTAATTGCCTTTCTTTAAGAAGAAAATAATAGCCCATTGGACTTACCATGCATTGGAAAAACGATCTAACTATGCCTCCTAGATAGACAGACTTTCTATATATACTCTCTTAAGTCTATATTTGCTACACCACCAAACAAAAAACAAAGTAAGATACGTACTACTCGACTACACAAATAACCATAAATAAGCAAAGAACGGGACTACACACAATAAGTAAGAAGCTAAAGTCTGAAGCTATTTGTTGAAAAGCAAACCCAACTTGATAATTAATTGAATGAGCGAGCCCGCATTGCTACACGAGCTTAGGCCTCAATCAAACACTAACTAACCACCCGCTAACAAAGCTATAAATGCTGGAAAGACACTAACCAGAGGAGATTGAATGATACCCTTGCTACATCGAGTAGACTAGACTAAGTAATATGCGAGTAAAAGATTCTTTCTGCCCGCAAGTAAATTCGACTGCTAGAGGCGCTGAAGCAACAAAAGAACTTTTCCATAGATAGGCGTACTATGGATGAATTACCACCTCCTTGGAGGAGTGAATGCAAGGACCACTAAAAAACGGATACTTTACCGAAAAGCCTTTGCTTCTTCTTTCGATTGGATAGAAGCTCATACTCCACTTCAACAACTGGTTTGGTGCTGATGTGTCCAAATCCCATGCTCCTACGCCGGGTTGATTGATGTGTCAAAGACTAATGCTCCTTCGAAGGTTTTGATAGGTAAAGCTGTGGCCCAAGAACCCACTACATCTAAGCCCAAGTCCAAACTAGACCCAAGAATGCTGGAATGAGAATCCTTACCCGTGACGACCATGCATACTTTTCTGACCTATGTATGCCTTTCCTCGCCTACTTCGTTCTTGCTTTCCAAAGAAACTTATTTTCTACTTGCTGTGGCTAATACCCCATAAATTCATTCTGAGCAGAGCTTTCTAGCAGATTGATTGAGCTATGTAAGAGTAAGTACGTGATGAGAATCTTGTCATCAAAGTGAAAGCACATCTTTGAGAGTTTCATATATTCCAATATGAAGTGAAAGGGAGTCAGAGGTTAGCAAATCCTTATCAAGGTGTCTTCTTTTGACTAGCCCCATTCCAAGAGAGTAGGTCTTGCTCGCTATCTTGAAAGCAGTCCTATACAACCGTACTCAGAATTCCACTTGGCATACCAGTTTCATATAAGGACCAGACTCTCCTATCTAAAGTGGAAATTGAGAAAGAAGTGTTGTTTCTTTCAAACGTTGCTTCATTGACTTCTGTCGACAACCTATTGCTTTTGGAAGAGAATATTGGAAGCGTAAGAATAGAATATAGAGCTTTTAGTTTAGGAATGCTGCAAGAAAAGAAGAAAATAAAGTATACGTTTGCTTGTTGGCTTGAGCACTCGTTTCAGAAGAACCTTCTTTTGGGATAACTCTTTCAGGCAATATCTCGCTGTAGCAGTAATAGCCCAATGGCTTCTAGTTGTTTTTTTTACCCTTCCGGGCTCTTTTCCCCCGGCGGCTAGTTTCAGCATAAAAGGAAGAAGTCGGGTCCGCGCGGTTCGCCTTTTCGAATGCAGCAGTGTTTTTGGCTTTGGCAATACCAGCTAGCTAGCTACTTACTTGTGTGGGAGTCCTATAAAGAAAAGCCTGAGTTATAGACTGACTAAAGAAATCCACCTAAGCCGTAAGTTTTTGTTACAGCTGGCACACCTGCTTGCAAACTAGAAAATCTGATTCTAGTAGAAAGTGGACTAAGTCTTAAGAGAGATAAGCCGGTCTTTATACACTGGCCCTACTTCGAATTCAGTCAGTGGCCAGATGAGATGCATTGTAAGCAATTCCAGTCCCAGCTGCTGAGGTGGCGTAGTCAGCCCTACCTAAGTATTGAACAAAACCAACCATTTGTCTAATATTATCCTGCATATTAATTAATACTTTAGTTAGAAAATAGAAAAACCAACGGAAAATCAAGTATCATGTTGCTCCTCAGAAAACTCGTATAATAGTCTCATTGGCCAAAGTCGATGGGACGCGGAAGTGTATGCGTTACATAAAATGGCAACTAGCATTTGGTTTTTTCATTGAAGTTCGAATTTGTTTTTCGTTGGAAAAACCAACGCCGACGTCAAGATCAGTCTCCTTTCTCTTTTGTTTTGGGAGCAGAGCTGAAAAAGATGGGAAATTCCAATGATTCTTCGTTCATTAGAATGTCGATTCCTCACAATCGCTCTTTGTGATGCTGCGGAACCATGGCAATTAGGATCTCAAGACGCAGCAACACCTATGATGCAAGGAATCATTGACTTACATCACGATATCTTTTTCTTCCTCATTCTGATTTTGGTTTTCGTATCACGGATGTTGGTTCGCGCTTTATGGCATTTCAACGAGCAAACTAATCCAATCCCGCAAAGGATTGTTCATGGAACTACTATCGAAATTATTCGGACCATTTTTCCTAGTGTCATTCCATTGTTCATTGCTATACCATCGTTTGCTCTGTTATACTCAATGGACGGGGTATTAGTAGATCCAGCCATTACTATCAAAGCTATTGGACATCAATGGTATCGGAGTGCGCCTCTTAACGAGGGTGATTTAAGTGCAACGAAATGTACCGGTGGTTCGCGAAGCATCTGGCTTACCGGTCATCTCCCATTCCCGTCGTCGAGAGACTAAAAGAACTATAGCATGCCAGAAACGGGGAGTTGAGGTGGTTAGACCTATACCCCGAAATGCTCCCAGCATAGGAGCCTATGGTTCCATTCTTGTTATTGCTGGAGGTACACATACCTCTTCTCGGTGTGGTGGAGCGATATACGAAAAATAGATGCTAAGCCTGCAATGTCCGATAACGGGGCTTCAGTAGTGAATCTATCGGCACCACAGCAGTGGCATACAACTTTGGACCTAAGGGCCGGCCCCGTTACCTTTCGGAATGGGGGATCCCCGTTGGCAACAACCACGGTAGTAGTTGCGGAACTACTGGGCCAAGAGAGGACAACCTGTTGTTCCTGCTCCTCCTTCTTCGCTTCGGGGACGGAGGTCCTACGGTAGGTAAGAGCACGCACAAGCACTTGACCGAAGGGGACCAGCGCTTCTACTCCTCCACCGAGGAGCCGTTCTTGCGAGAAGCAAGGGATGTCGTGAACGGTGGGAGGTCAAAGAAAGAGAATTGACCTCTGAATACAGTGATCCTATGATCTAGATAGACTCCGTCCTTTTTTTTTAGATAAGGGTGACTCAAGAGGGGGTGGGAATTCGAGGTCTCATGAACGAGTTTTTTTTTCGTGGACAAACATACTTTCCGGTCAGGCCTATGGAGGATCCTTTTAGATCTACGGGCCGGCCGTTCACATGAGCATAGGGAATCTATACTCGAGCCTTCGACTTGGCCCCTGACAGGATAGATGAGGAATCACTCTTGATCTGATTTATTGGGGCCTACAACTTCGCCAAAGCCGACTAGCATCCCTTTCCACTGCGCATTTTTAGAACAAAGAAGACTACTAAAGGATCGAATTCGCTTTCCGTGGTGAACTGGCCGTCCCATACCTTCATTTTGTCTCATGTGTGTTGAACATTGTCTTCCTCGGTTCCAGCTTCACTGATGTAGGTAGGGCTGGGCGAGAAAGGGTCCCCTCTTGCCTATTAGTAAGCGGGCCTTCGATTCCACCGGGGTCTTACGGTCTCATAGAGGGGGGAGAACTACCTAACTAAAGAAGAATAGCGCTCTTTAAAAATAAGAGTAGGCGTGGAGAGCTTTTTGCGGGGAAACTTGCAAGTCAAGTTTGGGGGGAGGCGGGCGTCGACCCAACCTTATGAGTATTCGGACTATAACAGTTCCGATGAACAGTCACTCACTTTTGACAGTTATACGATTCCAGAAGATGATCCAGAATTGGGTCAATCACGTTTATTAGAAGTTGACAATAGAGTGGTTGTACCAGCCAAAACTCATCTACGTATGATTGTAACACCCGCTGATGTACCTCATAGTTGGGCTGTACCTTCCTCAGGTGTCAAATGTGATGCTGTACCTGGTCGTTCAAATCTTACCTCCATCTCGGTACAACGAGAAGGAGTTTACTATGGTCAGTGCAGTGAGATTTGTGGAACTAATCATGCCTTTACGCCTATCGTCGTAGAAGCAGTGACTTTGAAAGATTATGCGGATTGGGTATCCAATCAATTAATCCTCCAAACCAACTAAACCGGGGAAGCTGAAGCGGAAATGCAATTCTCGGGTGAGGGAAGGGGGAAGCTCCAGGAAGGCTTCGCTCGCTCGCTCAAAAAGCTCTAACGCTCGTTTACGAGTGGAGTGCATAAGCCCTTATTGAAGTAGGGCGAGGCCTTACTACACGAGCTCGTAAGTCAAGCACGGAACGAGCCTTGTCTACGAAGCTTCGCTTCATCATCTTGCTTGCTTCTGGCGAAGCTTAACGCACTATAACATAGGCATGCATGATGGTATGGTAGGAAGACTCCTTTTAAGGCCGACCACTACATAGGAGCGATAGGAAGCCAAGCCGTCAAAAGGAAAGGCGAGCAGCCCTTATTGCAATAGCAAACGGCCTACTTATAGCCCTATTTATACCCTTTCTCGGGGACGGGCCTTACAAGCTCAATAAATTGCAATTCTTCACCTTTTCCTCAGACAGTGGGAATGAATTTTCTTACTTGATTGACATTGACAGATATGTGTACCACACCGAACAAGCAATATGTCATATGCTTGATGTACCAGCCAAGCCAGCTCTTTTTTTCTCCGTTCCCTTATCCTTAGCGCTAAAGTAAAAAGAAAATGCAAGAGAGTTTGTATTTGCAAATGAAAATGAATATGGATCTAAAAAAAATTATATAATCAATCAATAAATAATAATTTTAATAATATAAAAAATATCCTTCGCCCCTTATGGTATTCGTTTATAATCTTGTTGACCCTACTCGCTTACTCCTATTTTCCTGCTTTCTTTTTCGACAGAATGAATTCTATTCTAACTTTCTTGAAAGAATGGGGTTCTCTCTGGGGGGGCTCACCCTCTCTTCCTTTTTGAGAAAGATGGGCTGCCCTGGGAGTCTCGCCTTGGTGATTCTTTCTCTCTTGGGGGTCTTCTTCGGTAGCGAATCCGCTCTCATAAATTGGATGAATTCTTCTGGGTCGGCTTCGGGATCCGCCTCTGAGAGTTGGCAAAAGTACCTCAACTTATCGGAGGAAAATGCCGCGTCCGAACCATCCACAAGCCACACCCCGCCGAACCCTGAACCTGAAGCACCATCCATTTCGTTCTTGCGAGAACGAATCAAAAATGTTATTCGCTCATGCCAGCGTATACGAAAATAAAAAATCCTAAAAAGGATTAACGAAGATCTTCACCTTGAAACGGCGAGCGCCGAGAAGCGGGTCAAAATCGCCCAGGTCCTCGATAACATTAACTGGAAAAGGGTTTTATACCTATACGGGGGAACCTAAGATAAAGCCCATATCGACTTAACAGTTACGGTCCACGATTGGGATCGCGCACGAAAAGGCTAAACACAGCCTTTTTCTTGTCCTCGGGACAGCGGGCTAGTCCCGTGCCTGTTTTTTTGAGTTGGGGTACACAATCTTCCTTGTGACTGCCAAACCAGATTTCCGTTTTTAGGGAGAAGGTGTAGTCTTTTTGAACGGTGGTATCGTCAAGAAGAACGAGGCCCGCCCCATTTCTGGGGCGGGGGGAAGGAGAAGTGGGACTGTGGGTCTCCTTTCATTTCATACAACCTGATGGATTCGATGCTTCTTTTTGGCTACCTTTTATATGACTCTGACTATTGCTGTTAATAGATACCTGCTTGCTTCTTGCTTACTGGCAACCTTTATAAGATCTCCACCTTCAAGCTTGAGTACAAGCAGCTCTTTCAAAAAGGGGAATTCCGGTCCCTCCCTATCCTTCATGTGCTCTTTCAAGATCACCCTCGACAGCGCAGTTAGGTCTTAGAGAAGGAACTGATTTACCTAAGTAAGTAGCCAACTTCCGATAATCATTCCTAGCTTTGCGCTAGATTCAGTATGGTGATACACATTTTTGAAATAACAAGGGATAATAGCTCTTCTTAAGAGAATGGCTGCTTTGGGGGAGTTATCTTTCCCTCTAACCTCTAACTCGAAATTGAATAAGAGAAGACAAAGCTACGCATTCACTCGTAGCACTCGTTAGGCCCCCCATGAATATGCATGGAGCCATGCGCATGATTCCAAGAGTCACTAGAGGCGAAACTAAATAAGAATAACCAGTAATGTCACGAATGAATGAAGCAAGCACTTTTAGATGGTATCGATCAGAGCCAATCCACCCTGTTCTTTCCTGATTATCGTCACTTAAATGAAATCCCACTAGCTGAAATAGAATCCGTCAAGTAAGAGATAAGCCAGAGATCCAGATCATTAGAATACGTTACCGGTCCAAGATGGGCCTCATCGCGAAAAATAGTATGTTATTCCTATCACTAGGAGTAGTAGCGCTAGCGGCGCAGAAGGAGAAAGTAGCTAAGCGCTAAGAAGCTATCTAGAGAGTTTCCAGCTGAGGGAAATTGGCTTCGATTGTTCTTAGTTTCGACTCGTAGTCTTCGACCACTTTTCTTCTTCTTCCCGAGGGTTGCTTGCTTCCATTCAGGTAGCTATTGCTGAGAAATGGACGAAAAAAGGAAAGGGTATATGTTTATCCTTGAAGGAGGCTCAATATCTTGGTGCAGTAAGAAAGAAGATTGTTTCTCTTTGTCTACCATTAAATCTGAATATATAGCATGCACGGCTGCAGTTCAAGAAGCAATATGGCTGAGAAATTCTCTTCTCTGTCTTGATGTGACTAAGCATGCATATGAGACAACCGTGATCTACTGTGATAACACGGCTGCCATTCTTTTCTTCTCGACAAATATCATACCATGGGCTGTACAAAGAACTGACCATGATCTCTTGCTAGGGGAAGGTATGTATCGGGACAAGATGGTTGGTGAGGTGGGCACAAACACTTTTCATTCCAATCCCTATTGTTGTGGTTGGACCAGACTACATGCCAAGACCCTTTATTCCAAGGGGAGACTGTGCCTATGGCCTCTCTTTCTTAACGCTTACCAGGGTCTTGACTATCTCATCGAAGAGTGGTCTAGTCATGCCTCGGATTCTTGCTTCAGCAGGAAAGAGTGGCAGAACTGACTCACAAGCAGGCGGACAAGCGTCGTTCTGAACACCATTCTCGAATCCATCCTTGCAATACCTCGCTCTAACAACTTTATCTGGAGATAGTCCTACTTTCTTTAATTCATTCCTATTTCCTCTCCTGTACTTATATTTATCTTGCCTGCGGCAGTTTTGTAATCAATTTCTACTAGGGAGCGTGAACTTTCTCTCATCCAGTGAATGAGTTACCTGAAGATCGATGGCATATAAAACGCCCTAATTCAATATAAAATCTGTTATTTCACTTTCAAAATGCCCCGTTCGCACTTGCTTGAGTGAGGCGCAAGCCGTTTTCTTGCTAGGCAAGATAGGTCAACGGATAGCTTGTTGGTTGATACGGGACCCCTTCTCAACTTCATGTGTTTTGTAACTGCCATAAAGCAAGGCCATAGTCCAACATTCCATCCTTTTCCACCGCTGTATTGGCTTCTGCTTCTCGGTCAAAAAGAACTTGCTTCTTTCTCAAATCGGGAACCGTTGACCTTAGTGTTCTGTTCGGGCAACTTCAATACCCGCCTCTGGAGAGGATGTGTACGTATTGGTCCCCAACCATGCCTTTTGTGCGCCTAACTTGACTCTGCAGCCTAAAAGTAGCCTCAAAGCAGTGGACGAAAGATACCAATGTTAGAGTCAGTTAGCCATCATATCTTGGATTCGATTTCCCAGCCCAAGACTCCCATCTCAGCTATTACTCGGGACATGAATTCACTTTCAAACAACTTGATTGCCTACTATACTATAACAAACAGGTTTTTCCGCGAGGAGTTGAGAATAGATTTGATTTGATATTTGAGCCATTGCTTAGCGCACCGTGAACCGATGAAAAGAGCGTTTGAGTTCTCGTTCGCTCGAGTATTCATGTTGCTATTATTCCGAACCTGCCTCAGGCCCTTGGGATGGGGAACGAATATAGGACCTGGCCAAAGCAAGGGAATCAATGGCCATTCCTAACAAGCTTCTTTCTTGCTTGACTCCATTAACTCAGTTTCCAGTTTCTAAAAAAGAGCAGTTCCCAAGATAGGCACATCGAGATCAAGATGCTGCCGATAGAGAGACAAGTTCTCGACTCCAAGTCTCACCTCTATCTCCAAGAGATCACTCAGCAGCATTATGGTTTACCTTCGCAGCAGCTATTCCTTCCATTTCTGAGCGGTCTAATAATGTCTTTGCTGGTTTCTCATAAGCGTATCTTCTCCCACCCAGCTCGATTCAGCTAAAGCCCACCTTCTTTTTGTAGGATTTCTATTTGTTTCTGTTAGATCTGGCTCGATCCCTTGAATCCACTTATCACTAGCTATCGCAAGATAGGCATGCAGGAGACCTACGCTACGCAAGCCGTTTTTTCGCAAGGTACGAGGAGAAGTATGACGGCTTGAATTGGCGGTACTAGTTCTCGAAAAGAAAAAGGCTCATCCGGCTAAGAAGAGATACTGCACTTTATAAAAAATACGTAGGTAGGGTCGATGCTCTTTCTTTAACTCACGATCGTGCCTCGTCTAACTCATATGCCTCCCTGCTTTATGGTTGATTGAATGAATCTTGTCCGGTAGACTTTATATACTGAGTTTTTGCCTTGATGTGGGCGAAAGGAAAGCGCGCACAGTAAGCGAGAGCAGGGATGAAATGCACTTTAGTTATTACCTTTTCCAATAGTCATATGGTCCTTATTTTCTGACTGGAATACGGTGTGACAGGAACCTAGTGTTGTCCCTCGGATCAGCCCACGGAAGCAGTGGTAAGAAAACCAAGTCCTTACTTAAGTTAAAGATCTTGTGTGAAGAAGCTCTCATTCTCTAATAGAAGGATTTTATTGTCTTAGAAGATGCAGATAGGCTGATAGCTGGACTATTAGGTATTGCATGATTGATATAACCCTGGCATTTATCATTAAAGTCCGCATCTTGGCTTGGAGGATGTACCGGTAGGCTCTTGTCATTTGTCATTTGCCAATACTGGACATTTGGTGAAGGCCGGATGGGGATAGCGCTCACCTGATACTTGGACTCGAAGGGGACCAGGTCGTGTCTCAATATCTTCAGTAGAGTCATTATATGATATATGTCTTTCTTTATAGATTTGGAAATCCGTGTATCAATTGTCCCTGGCTCTCCCTTTTGATAGCCAAGAACAAGACATCTGTGAAAACACTTCACACGAGCTCGGCTGTAAACATTTCCCTCGGCTGGATATTGACATGGAAGCATTTAGATTAGGCTTAGCACTAAAGAACAAAGAATCAAATATGGCACTCCCATAGACAGGAAAGGCTTCAACTAGAAGGGAGAAGAAAGGGAATTTGCTACACTCTTAGTAGTTTGCTACACTCTTAGTAGAAGGCCCTGATATTGAGTTGTGTGAAGAACTCCCTCTATCAGCTCCCTCCCCATCGTCTCCTTCTTCACTTCCCCGGAACATCAGGATTCTTCAATCCTTCTATCTGGCCTCCGTACCCGTAGTGGAGTGCCTTGCTACTTTCAATATGAAAAGGAAGATGAGATGGCGGGATTGAAATAAACTCTGATCTTTGGTTATTGATCTTGGTGGCATTTCAGCTTCTCTTCTCCTTTCAGGGCCTATCCGAAAGAGAATCCAGGACCTCTTGGTCCTGAATATCAGAATAGGACGAACGAACCGGCCTCCGCGGATATCTTTGCTTCGGAACAAAACAATTAGCATTAGGCTCGGTCAACTGGAATGTGTATTATCCATATGGGAGATCTTCCAATCGAGAAGATCCATCGATCTGAGACGAAGAGAAAGGGCCCATTTTCTTTACTTATTCAGTTAAACCAAGGATTCGTTATGGAAACAGATAGCAACAACCATTTCATCAGACATGCGTATTTTTGATTATCCGGTGGATTTACACAGTTTCATTAATGCAAATTGTTTGATGTAGTTAGTACTCAGGTTATTCGACGCTCAAGAATTCTTATTTAGGCAGTTCATATCATCCCATACATAGTGTTTTGATCTAAGATTGCAATTCTTCCATGTTTCCGCAGTAGCATATTGTTCCATGGAGCTAGGGTCCAAAATAGGAATCAACAAGTGTTTCCACGACTCTACCGCCCGGCCAATCCTGTTCCACTGAATCCCCTCCCTTTTTCATGGCCACATATCTTTACGGCTAAGGAGTGGGAAATCTTTCTCCTGTTACACAAATGAAATGTTTCATTTCATCCGGGAAAAGCCACCTCTTTCTCCACAAACAATGTCTTTGTCATTTGATCCAGGAGCCTTCCGTTAGATAGGAACAGCTTTGCTAAATACTGAGAACTCTCGGATAGAGTATTAGAATGAAAAGACCATTAATTATATAAGGAAGAACCCAGGGTTCTAGCCCATTCCCATTCCTAAATCACTAATTCGTAGTGCTTTTGCCTTTCTTGCGTACTCCTGGTGAACCAGTTGCTAGCCATATGTTTAGGAGGCTTTTTTCTCCAGGTACTGGTACTAAGCCGCTTTGCCATCTCTTCATCTTCATCTGCAAAGAATTCTCGACGTGAAAACACAGAGACAAAGGCCTGATCTTTGAATAGGAAAAAGAATGGATCCGAAGGTCCCAAATCAATTGGCTTATTCGAAAAAAGCCTTCTTCTTTGAAAGATATATCTCGTGTCTGGTACTGCATTGTTCCACTCTGCAAGAAGTCCGAATCAGTCTCTTGCACCTCCCCCTTTTTATGATAAATATACCAGAAATAATTCGAATAAATAGCAGTCTCTGACAACTCATCCTCTTTAATCTGCTTGGACCCGCTCCAATACCCATAGGAAAATCCCCAGTCATATTCAGCGTACCTGTCCCTGCAATCAAATAGATTGTCCCAAGGGCCCCATATTCTAGGAGCCCAAGTTATGCTATTGAAAATTCGTTCCTCTAGCAGTTCCGGTTTGACCATTCCGTTCCCTTTTTCAAACTCCACTTCTTTTCATATAGCATCCCTAATCAAAGAGAGAACAATATCCATTTCAAAACATTTCTAACGGATTCCTTGGTTCGGACCGACGAAGTAATGGCACTCGATTATTATCAACCCGACTGCAATCTTTTTCTGTCGGTAAGGATTGCACCAGAGCACCTTCTACTTCTAATAGGCCATGAACTATAGATAGAGAAGAATCATTCTGAGCGAGTCCATAAGAAGCGACCCACTTTTTCATCGGTTCCGGGGGAAGACCAAAGATCTTGCGCGACCGGTCCGCCAGAAAAACTCAAAAGAGAAAGAAGTCTCGTTAATCTCTTCATGCTCGTTCCAAGTTCGAAGTACCGTTTGGCCAAAGAAAAAGCCGCTTCCTGACACGATTGCCTCTTTATATAGATAGATATAGGATCTATGGGGTTATTACTTAGAAGTCTATTTTGTACAAGATCCCCTCCTATCTGATAGAAAAGGGTCCCATGATCCCGAGCCGGTCTTATCTTGGCTCGCAAACCCCAAGTTTGTCTATGAAGAGCTAATCTAATTGTATTAGTTTCTATAATGGATTTCTTATGTGGAATACTAATGGATAGGGCCTCGTTGCTAAGTGCTACAAGATCTAGTGCACTGGAACTCGTGGTTATGGACCCGAATCCTTTAGTATGGAACATTGTCTTTTCCAAGTAAAAACCCCTAGTATATGAAAGAATGAAAAGGTGCTTTCGTTCTTGTGGAATAAGAAGCCCTCGTACCTTAATGAAAGGAAAATAGGAATTTTTCGTTAGGTATTTGACCAAATAGGATCGTCCAGTTCCTATAGAACCTATCACTAAAATACCCGATAGGGCTAAGCGGAACGAAAAGGGTTTTCCATGAGATGGTAAATGAAAACGATTAGCCCCACACGAGGTTTGGGAATAAGTGATTGTCTGATAATGAGCAAGGAATATACGTCTTTCTGCTAAAGAGGATCTATTAAACTCATAATTCATTAGATCCTTGTTAGCAATGTCAACTAGGTATCATAAGTAAATGGATCTCGGTTGTTCAATCCTTTGATAACCAAGGTCATTCTTTGCTAAAGAGAAATGATCACTATGGGTCAGACTCAATAGAATTGGATCCATTCCAAATAGCGAGAATTAGGATTCTTGATCCCTCTCAATCTCTCTTTCAATTCGAGGATCCGGAGAGGTTTTTTCATAGTCATCTCCGAATATTTGCCATCTCCGAATATTTTCGATTTCATTTTTCTATGATATGTCTTTCTATATGAAAATTGGTTATTTACGATGTACGATGATCCCTGTTAAGCATCCATGGCTGAATGGTTAAAGCGCCCAACTCATAATTGGTAAATTTGCGGGTTCAATTCCTGCTGGATGCACGCGAACGGGAACGGTCTATTGGAACTGGCTCTCTATCCATGGAATCTCATCCATCATCCATACATAACGAATTGGTATGGTATATTCATACCATAACATAAGAACAATAAGAACTCGAATTCTTATCGATACTGGAACTCAGAGCATAGGAGGGAAAGTCGATTTATGGATGGAATCAAATACGCAGTATTTACAGAAAAGAGTCTTCGTTTATTGGGAAAGAATCAATATACTTTTAATGTCGAATCGGGATTCACTAAGACAGAAATAAAGCATTGGGTCGAACTCTTCTTTGGTGTTAAGGTAGTAGCTGTGAATAGCCATCGACTACCCGGAAAGGGTAGAAGAATGGGACCTATTCTGGGACATACAATGCATTACAGACGTATGATCATTACCCTTCAACCGGGTTATTCTATTCCACTTCTAGATAGAGAAACGAACTAAAGGAGAATACTTAATAATACGGCGAAACATTTATACAAAACACCTATCCCGAGCACACGCAAGGGAACCGTAGACAGGCAAGTGAAATCCAATCCACGAAATAAATTGATCCATGGACGGCACCGTTGTGGTAAAGGTCGTAATGCCAGAGGAATCATTACCGCAAGGCATAGAGGGGGAGGTCATAAGCGCCTATACCGTAAAATCGATTTTCGACGGAATCAAAAAGACATATCTGGTAGAATCGTAACCATAGAATACGACCCTAATCGAAATGCATACATTTGTCTCATACACTATGGGGATGGTGAGAAGAGATATATTTTACATCCCAGAGGGGCTATAATTGGAGATACTATTGTTTCTGGTACAAAAGTTCCTATATCAATGGGAAATGCCCTACCTTTGAGTGCGGTTTGAACTATTGATTTACGTAATTGGAAGTAACCAATTAGGTTTACGACGAAACCTAGAAATCGATCACTGATCCAATTTGACTACCTCTACGGGATAGACCTCAACAGAAAACTGTTGAGTAACGGCAGCAAGTGATTGAGTTCAGTAGTTCCTCATAGAAAATTATTGACTCTAGAGATATGGTAATATGGAGAAGACAAAATTGTTTGAAGCACGCACAGAACCGGAAGCGCCCCTTGTTTCAAAGAGAGGAGGACGGGTTATTCACATTTAATTTGATGGTCAGAGGCGAATTGAAAGCTAAGCAGTGGTAATTAAGACCCCCGGGTGAAAATAGGGATGTCTCCTACGTTACCCATAATATGTGGAAGTATCGACGTAATTTCATAGAGTCATTCGATCTGAATGCTACATGAAGAACATAAGCCAGATGACGGAACGCGGAGACCTAGGATGTAGAAGATCATAACATGAGCGATTCGGCGGATTTGGATTCCTTTTCTATATATCCACTCATGTGGTACTTCATCATACGATTCATATAAGATCCATCTGTCTAGAGATCGTCATATACATCTAGAAAGCCGTATGCTTTGGAAGAAGCTTGTACAGTTTGGGAAGGGGTTTTTTGATAAAAAAGAAGAATCTACTTCAACCGATATGCCCTTAGGCACGGCCATACATAACATAGAAATCACACGTGGAAGGGGTGGGCAATTAGCTAGAGCAGCAGGTGCTGTAGCGAAACTGATTGCAAAAGAGGGTAAATTGGCCACTTTAAGATTACCATCTGGGGAGGTCCGTTTGGTATCCCAAAACTGCTTAGCAACAGTCGGACAAGTGGGTAATGTTGGGGTGAACCAAAAAAGTTTGGGTAGAGCCGGATCTAAGTGTTGGCTAGGTAAACGCCCCGTAGTAAGAGGGGTAGTTATGAACCCTGTGGACCACCCCCATGGGGGTGGTGAAGGGAAAGCCCCCATTGGTAGAAAAAAACCCACAACCCCTTGGGGTTATCCTGCGCTTGGAAGAAGAACTAGGAAAAGGAAAAAATATAGTGATAGTTTTATTCTTCGTCGCCGTAAGTAAATACGTAACTAGGAATATGGAAAATTGCATTTTTGGAAATTGCAATAATGCGATGGGCGAACGACGGGAATTGAACCCGCGCATGGTGGATTCACAATCCACTGCCTTGATCCACTTGGCTACATCCGCCCCTTATCCAGCTAAAGGATTTTCTCTTTTTTCCATTCATTATTATTCTATTTATTCTGACCTCCATACCTCGATCGAGATAGTGGACATAGGATGCCACTCTTTAAAATGAAAAAAAGGAGTAATCAGCTGTGACACGAAAAAAAACGAATCCTTTTGTAGCTCGTCATTTATTGGCAAAAATCGAAAAGGTCAATATGAAGGAGGAGAAAGAAATAATAGTAACGTGGTCCCGGGCATCTAGCATTCTACCCGCAATGGTTGGCCATACAATCGCGATTCATAATGGAAAAGAACATATACCTATTTACATAACAGATCGTATACTAGTATTCTCTTAGGACTTGGAAGTGTAGTTGTCTTTCCTTAGCTGCACAGGCAGTAAAAGTAAAGAGCTAGAGGTCGGATCCATCCTCTCCTCTATTAGGCTAGGCTGAGCAGCACTTTGCGCATTCAATACGGCACTATTTGAAACTGGGCTATTTGAACCTGGTCAACAACTTAACTTCTCTTCTTGCAGCTTTGGGTTGATAAGATAGTTGGTTGTGGCTTAACAGAATTGGTACTATGTCCATCCTGATCTGTGACTTTTACTCTTGCTTTGATCCCCACGTTCCATTAGAACGAGTGTAGGAACCCTCTCTTGTCATAACCTATTTGATTTACGAGATCCATTATTCAATAGATAAGCCACTTCTCTTGGTCGTGGGGGAACTATGATCGATTCTATACCTAATATAAGATATTGAATGAAGGTAACACAGAATGAAATAATGGTTTATAGCAGCCGTTAAGTACCCGTTCTTTCCTGGGCACCGCTAATCGGAATACAACAACCGTACCATTTTGTGGAATAGGAATCAGCCCACAACCTCACATCATAAACAGCCCAGGGTTTAGTTGTTTCCCCGGAATAGGCCTTGCTCAGAGGATACGAATCGAAAGCCAGTCTTCGAATGTGCTTAGCCTTTCCCGAGGATATTACCTTTTTCTTTGATCCAGCGAGCAGAAGTCTTTCCCTTAGCATTGGTTTCATGGCTTAGGAGTACCGGTACTGTTTGAATTGCTTTGCAAGGAAATAGTCGTTGTAGGATCGTATCTCCACGGAAGTACCGTTGTAGGATCTACTGCCGTCTACTACTATTATACTATACGAGAATTTCCACCTTGTTGAAGATCTGGTGGTGCTACCCGAAGACTTAAATGAATAGCCATCGCTGTTAAGAACAACCGATGCCTTATGTATGTGTATTGGATCCGCTCTTCTGTTAGCATGAACACATGAATGAGATTCTATTCCTCTTCCTTATTCTTCAAAAATAGAACCCCCCACCCTCACCTACCCCCCAACCTAGGTGCGGAAGTAAAATCAATCCTTGTTTGTACATCGCTGAACTTACATACCCGGGCCCGGCTCAACACATTCTTTTAAAACAATCGAATAACGGCTTTTCCATGACTTGGCCATTCAATCTTGTGAACTAATCGAGACCGAAATTGGATAAAGAGATACAAAAGGAGAGGAATACCCAATCGATGAAAGAACATGAAACCCTTCTGTTTCTATAGAGGTACGGGAAACGGTTGGGGGCAATAAAGTAGGTGAAGTGGTTGGATTTTGCGAGCTGTTCCAACCACTGCTGGATGTGACTCCAAGAGCCGAACGAGAATGAATACCACACAGAAGAGTCAAGACCGGGCTCCCTAATAGAATGTTTAACCGATCCATTCCGGATCGATCGAATTGGTACGGAAGTTGTAACATGGGAAAAGCACAGAAAACACGACTTATTTGAATAACCCGGTGACCTACCAATTGTAGAAGTAGGATTTTTGGCAAGCAATAAGCACTTAAATAATACAATTCGAGTGTACCAGATTCTTTATCATTTCGAGGAAAAGGTTCGGGAGGAAAGGGAAACAACAGAGAGATCCGAATCGAACCTAAATGGGAATGACATGAAAAATCTTTTTCAAAACCTATCATTAAGGGCGTGACGACGATATACGAGAGGAATAAAAAAAAACTCGTGATTGGTGTGGAGGGGAAGATCTGCTTATGAAATTGTTCAAGAAAGAGTCGTCTCATTTCCTTATTTCTTCGTTCTTTCGAATTCATTCACTTCGACGGCTGGCGCTACGCTAGCTTTGCATGATTAGCTCCGACAGAACAGGTACTGTACTGCATTTCCTTAGTTGGATCCGCTCTTTCTCTCTCGTGCAGTTGTTGCTTCCGGCTATTTATTCAGTCGTCAATCAGCATTGATCCGGGTAGTTAGTCAGTCTCTCTCTTTTTTCCCGTCCTTCTCTATCTATGAAATTCCTAATTAAGGGAGTTCGCTTTCCAATATCTAAATGTTCATGCAAAGCAACAAACGAAATGCAAGAACTGTCACGCAGAAGTCACACAGTATGCTGATCGTTCTTAAATGATAAAAAGTATGGGATTTCATAAGAGAACATAGAGATCTAAACTCATGGAAGGGCCCGGCCAGCAAACGAGATCTCTTACATCCAAAGGACCATGCCAATCGAAGATGAACCATTCACCGAGCCGAGTATGTGCAAGACAAGACACGGCTAGATAAGTCAAATAGAAGATATTGCTTTTACACGAGCAACTCTTTTCTTCATGTAGGTACAGCCCACTTTTCCTTTGATGAAATGCGAACACAAACTTCAGGCATCCAAGAAAGAAGTAAAGATCGAAATCGAAGCATTGTCATTTCTTTTCAATTCATATCGACAAGACTTTCCATTCATCTTTTTGTTGATATTTGGATTCCGTTTTCAAATAAAGTCATCTTGTAGTTTTAAATCACCTTTAGAATCATCAGCCTCTGTCCCTACACTGACTCACTTATCCGGGATCGATCCTCACTATGGTCCTTTATTTCGAAACGAGGATAGGTCTCTCGCGGAACGAGGTGTAGATTGAGAAGAAAGATGAGCGTATGGTCCATACTCACTCGGGTTCAAACTTATTTTGCAGGGAGAAATGGGTACATGCCTGTAGATCTTCTTCTCACAGCGAGCACTTGATTACGGAGCCTGATTCTATATATTATTTGTAGATTATTATAGAATAGAATCTATCTTTTTCTTCAAATCATAGTGGGAATCCTATTACCGATACCTAAACGTTTTCTTTGTCGAAACAGAAAGGAGGGAAATTGGATAACCGACGACACGAGTTTCCCTTCCCGTTCAACGTTCCGTTTCGCTCCACTGTTAGATAGGCAATTCAATAGTTACCGACGAAAGGAGTTCCCCTTCTCTTGGCCAATTGACCTTCAATAAGTCATGACCTTCACTCTCCTCAAGTGAGGAGGGCATATTGTTTGACCAACGAAAGCCTCACTAGTTCCTTCTTCCCGTTCACTATTCCCGTAGCCTGATACGAGTTATTTAGTTCGTGTCTCCTTGTTCTTGGGAAGAACCGAAGGTTCATTCGCGGCACTCGTAGACATAGTTGTATTTCCTCTTCTTTCCCTAAAAAGCTAATAAATAAAAAAAAGAGAAAAGCAGAAGCGAAAGCTCGAGTCGAAGAGTGGAGGTCGCTCGTCGAGTCGATCAGTCCCATTCATTCTTGCCCGAAACAAGTGGGCTATTCATTCCGGTGCCACCTTTGTTCAATCGAGTCCATGTTCTCTATTTCCCAAAACCCATTCGTTCACCGACCCGTGGACCAGAAGGTTGCTTGCTTGGAATTGGGCTTTCTAGCTTTCTTTAGTACAATCTTTTTGCGAGAGCAACCCCGGGTTCGTTCCTAAGACTACACTCACAGCTTTCTCTGTTCATGTTCCGGCATAGGGGATCTAGTGGTAGGATAGGGGACAGAGCTTTAGGGCTGCAGTAAACCTCATATGCGCGTGGCTCATCATAAGACCTTAGCCTGATGTCCTACCCAAAGACTTCAAAGGTAGTCACAGGACAACCTTTCCTAGTTCTAACTTCCAAACCTATAACTTGGTTTGCTTGCCTGCTTCCTATCTGACCTATCAATCAAAGAAATGTTCTAGTCTAGTTCCGCGATACGAGCTTGACTGTCGCTCTGAGACAGTAGATTTCTTGGTTGGGGTACCTTTATCAAAGGCTCCCTTCCCTACTGATCATACAACAAATGAACGTGGTTAGAAAGATGGCACATCGATCTTCTCCCTGCTCGTGCTGCGGAACGAAGAAAATCCGCCTTCCTTGGAAAAATCATTCCTGACTCCGAAGTCTCAAAGGAGACTTGGGTGGCGCCTTCTGAAGAGCCCTTCATTCTGCGACTCAGATAGGCTAGGATTCGTGTCTCAGCCGGAAGGGGTCGTAGGACTGACTCAGACAAAGCGTTAGAAGTACGATCTCCGAATCTATAAGCTTTGGCCTGCCTTCTTCCCTTATCTAATCTCTTAGGTAATAAGAAAGTGATGTTAATTGTCACGCTAAGGAGCTGACCACTGTCTCAATTGAAGTCAACCTTACTATACTCGCTTGTAGGAGATCATCGCTCAGAAGGGCGTTCTTTCGCTAGAAAAACAAGAGTTTGAAAGATCACCCACGAAATGGTCAAGACTCCCCTGTTTATGGCCCCTTCTATTCTATAGCTATTTATCGACATGTTGTTTCGAATTTGAAAAGGCCTACACACATACCCTGCCACTCGATGTAGGTTTTGCCAGCGATGTGTAGTGGGTTTGTTCAGTAGAGATGGGTAAAGCGCACAAGTATTGGAAGGAAAGTTTAACCCTTATTAAAGGATAAAAAGTCTGTATTGAACTATGATTTTCATTCCTTTCTTATTAGTTTCCAAGTGAAAAATGTTCATTGCCTTGATCAGAGCCTTTAAGCCTTTTAGAAGCGAGCATTTCCGCTGCTTCTATTTTTCCTAAAGCTAATGAACCGAATGGAAGAGACTCACTTATTCTAAATAAGAAAGAAGGAACCAACAAAAAAATAAAGAATTATTCCTCGGCTCGGGGTCTGTCTGGAAATGGAAAATAGTTCTCTCTCTCATCTGGTCTCGCCACAGTAACAAGAAAAACAAGTGAATAATTGGAATAGAACGCAATCGTCAACCAAAATCGGGTAGGATGTATTATAAAAGAAAGCCTTGCCTCACTCGCAAGTGAGGACCTCACCCCTCCTTCCTCATTTATTGAGAATGGAAAAAGACAATGTTCATTGCTTCCTCAAAACAAGAGTTCCACGGGCGTCATAAACCTCTTTAAGCAAGGCAAGGCGATTCATGAAGGATTCCTCTCACCTAGTTGGTCTATTAGACTATTATTACTATAAGGTCCCCTAAAACAGGCATACCCGTAAAGGAAAGGCAAGGGAAAATGGACGGAGATTGGTCAGTGGTCTCCTCTCCTGGTCGAGTATTTATGTTCTTTTCTTTTATTTGGGTTAAGAACAGTAGTCGGACATTCCACTTTGTTAAGTTCTTTTTTTTTTTTTTACATAACAAGAACAGAATCACGCTCTGTAGGATTTGAACCTACGACATTGGGTTTTGGAGACCCACGTTCTACCGAACTGAACTAAGAGCGCTTTCTTACGACAGGAGATAAAGCAGTAAAGAAAAGGATGATTTTCGCATGCATATAGAAAAATGAAACTCTGAATTTTGTCCAATTTGAATCGATCTCAATTGATCCCTCGTTACTGCCCATAGGAGCCCATAGGAGAAGTAATAGGTAGGGATGACAGGATTTGAACCTGTGACATTTTGTACCCAAAACAAACGCGCTACCAAGCTGCGCTACATCCCTTTTCCAAATTGTTGTACAATGCCATTGTACACAATTCCTTTCTTGTTTTCCACATCGTAATTTTATTCTCCTTCTTTATCCATATACAACTTTCTTGTCATTTCTTCTTTTTGGTTTCATATAATAAATGATATACATCTGAAACCCAACCTAACGTATAAAGAAAGAATATTTATCGGTAATGCTCAGGAAGAAAGAAGGGGTCATTTTTTGGTTTTTTATTCCACCCTTATGTACCCTTCTTTGCATTTTTTCTAAAGCCTGTTCAACCTCATATCACCTAGAACAAGTCATGGACTTCTTCAATGAAAGAAAGTCTCATGGAAACGTTTTCAACGAAATAAGAACCATACAAAATAGATTTCTTGATCTTTTTTTTTAGGAAAACTTTTTTATTCGCTCCTCTCCTCCTCGAAGTAATAGTAGTATTGTATTGTCATCCGATAAAGTAATAGTTGTAGGCTTGGCAGAGAAGAAGGAGAGTAGTAATAATTCTCTTATCCCATTTGGAAGGATACCATCTTTATAACTATCCATGACTGTTTTTGTCTCTAGCATGACCACTTGAGAAAATGTGGAGGAAAGTAGGGGAAATGGCCGATACTACTGGAAGAATTCCTCTTTGGCTGATAGGTACTGTAACCTTCCCAACCAGGATGAGGCATAAGCTTACCACGCCAAAGCTAGTCTTCCTTGCTTTCCCAACAAACAATAAGACCCATAGCATGTGCACCAGGATGGTCTTTCTATCCCTATCTATTCTCACAGAACTAGACCTCTCATACCCGGAGGAGAGTGCCTATTCTTTCTTTTCTTCGTCATAAACGATATCCGCTGACTCAAGCATCTTCCCCCAAGCCCTTGCCATTAAGCTAATATCTCCCTTGCCTCCACAAGGCTTCCGAGAAAGGTATGTTACGAACCTAAGTACGCCTACCCTCCTATTAACTTGATTAATTCTTACCTTTGGACGTTAGGAATGAGAGGAATGAATAGACGACGTACTCTCTCTAATCGGTGCAGCCCGCTGAGTGCCCTTACTTCTAGGGGAAGGGTCAAGGCAGAGGCAGAGGCAGCAGGTCTAATTCCAGACTAAACTAATAATAGTTTGCTCGAGAAAAGGATAAGACATGGCTATCGCTTCGACTGCTTCTCCGGAGGAAAAGATGCCTCCCATAAGATGTGCCTAGAGATAACAATCATTTCTGAATCTCGTATAAGTGATCAACTACTTGATTGCCTCCGAAAAGGTGGACAATCAGGAGGAAATGCATTATCTCCCTTACTTACTATGCAAGAGGGACAGCATAAGTATGCCCTTTTGAGGGACTATTTCAATTCAACAGTCCTGAGGGTTAAGGTCAGATGAATTATCACGAGCGAGGAGAGAGAAAGTGCTCTATTGATTTGATAGGTAGAGGCGGTAGGGAAGAAAACTAGACTCACTCTACTCTCTCGAGAGGATTGACTTGCGATCATATTGAGAGTTATCTTTAAGCCGGTTTTTGAATCCATTTGAACTGACATATAGAGGTCCTGCTTCTCCAAGCTACTTCGCTTCCTATTGATAGTTTAGTTGGAGTGCCAAGCCCGTAGAGAAAAAGTTCTGATCCGTGTCAGTCCAGATGAAAAACCTGCAATTGCTGGAGCCGGGGCCTCGTAAGTTCTATTCCAGTGGTGTAAGCGGGTGAGCAAGCAAGTGAAAGAAAAAGAAAATTCCACTACTGTAGACTCGGCAAGGGACGGAGGGTAGGCTACTATTGACTTTAACTAAAGGAATGGCTCTGGTACTTAGGAGTGATTGGGTTGTCCCTTCACTCAGAAGATAGGGTTGTTTCTTGCTTTGGTTGAATCAACCCTTCACTCGGGGGAGCGGACATGGGGTTCTTAGAAAAGCACTAGCCCCGACTGACGATGTCATGTAGCAGCAACTAATTCTAAAATAGGAATTGGCTTGGCTGGCGGTATGATACGAAGTACGAGCTGGTTGAATAGCAATAACCGTTGGACTAAGAAGCACTGGTTTGAGGAAACGGGAAGAAGAGATAGAAGGGATCCATAGTTTGATGGGGTTTGACCTGAACTCGGATTCTTAAAAGAACTATAGGGAGAGCAACCTTGGTTGAACAGTATTATCCTTTTGCACGCACATAGGGAAGACTACTTTATTGATCTGGTGTGATCGACTTGCTTAGGGAAGGTTGAGAACTTTTCTTTTCCTTTCAAAAAGGAATCAATGGCGAACGTACGCTATCCAACGGAAGTCCCGAGCGATATGACTATTCCTATTCCTATCCTTTCCTTTCATCCTTAAGCGAATGCTGGAACAAAAGTAAGGTCTTCCCTCGAAGTGAAATGAAAGCAAAGGTGCCTTAAAAGAGGAGTGGGGGTTGTATTATTTTCGATTTCCACAGGATCCTTCTGGCAAGGGTATGAAATTGATTGTTTAGATGCATGCTTCCCAATTTGGTAGATTAGGTCAAGCTTGTGAAGGGAGGGCTAAGAGGAGGATCTTTCCCATTGCTAATTCGACAGGTCTTTCTTTCCCTACTTGCTAGCCAACCAGGGGTTGTTACCTAACATGTGGTAAGCACTATACTCCATTACTTTCTCAAACGCTCCACTCAGCACTACCTCCTTCCGTACTGCTCCCTCTTGCACACGAACAGCTGCTTCTCCGAGACCTCGCCACCGCGGAGCGCCATACTCTTCCTGCTGCGAAGTTACTATTGATCCATTCCTTTCCTATACCGCCCCTTACGATCGATACCCAGAAAGTGGTTTCCTTGGGTAAGAACAGAGATGAAGTACGTCCCTTACCATAGTCTATATCCACTAATGTTGTTGTTGTTTTATAGAGGAAGACTCTCGGGGAAGACAGGCTTTCTATACCATTCCCAAGTAGGCAACCAAGTAGGAAACCCCTTCTCAAGTAGTCAAGTAGGTTGTAGGATTTCAATCTTTGGTATCCTTATATGCTTCAATGGGCGTGGCCATTTCTATTTACTGGCTAGCCTCATTCAAGGAGCCATTCCTTTAGTTAAACTCAATTGACATCCGGAACAGAGAGGAAAAGAGGAAGCAAACATAGCTAGCTCACGAAAGAAAGCCTTGCAACTACGCGCTATATATTGGATTTGCAACTGCGATAATAAGGGCACATCCGCTTTCTCTGTATGTGGATTCAAAAAGTACATACCATATTTTTTCCCTTGCTTTGCTATTTGAATGCTTACCTCAGTGCAAGAGCAGGGAAGAGGTTTGATTGCTAATAAAATGAGTGGAAGAGCTGCTCGAGAAGAAGCTGTAGCTGTGGTTGAGCTAGTGCTTCATACCTTACTGGACAAGGAAGGAAAGGCAAGGAGGATCAGTACGGGAGAGAAAGTGATTTAAGAATGTGAATTTGATTTTATAAGTAATCAAGGCAATTGCTTAGTGAAAAACTAAACAAAACAGATTCAAGTTAGCCCAACCCAAGGGGTAATCCAGCTACAAATGAAAGAGTAAAGCGCATTATCTTCATTCCACTTCCAATTAGATGTGTTACGCACAGTGACATTTTGGTTTCCTGTTAGGAAGAAATGGAAACCAAAATGGACAGATATTTCAATTTATCAAGTCTTCCACGAGCTCTCTCTCTTTCGTAAACCGCCTCTTAAGGTCGAAGATATAAAAAATCATACTAAACTCAATATAGTAGACAGAACCAACCATTAGCCCTGTCTCTTGCTGTGATTCCATTCCCGGCACCAAGCCAAGTTAGCTCGAAAGCAAGTAAAGAATTAGCTCAAGTAAACAGAAACAGAAAGAATCAAAAGAAAAAGAGCAGCAAAGCTGGAATGAACCTTGTCTAATAGTATACCTTCTTCGATCTCACGACCCAGGTAGCAGTAGGCAAGTAGTGAATCATACCCCATTCTCTAACTAGAACTCCGGGTGAGCTTTTCAGGGCTATGACGAGGTGCGAAGCAAGGGAAAGCGGTCTTCTTTCCTTTCATGGACCTTTATGAATCGATAATATGAGGAAACGGATGCTCCAAAGAGACAGAGTGGCAAAAAAGTCAAGGTAGAAGGGGCAGTCGTCGCTGAGCACCTTTCTTTCCATTTTTCTAAGAAAGGGGTGGACATCTTCAAGGCGATTCCCGTGGGGCCTGGTCGCACAAAGGATGGTAATTGCACAATGGCCCAAGTCTACCCAATTAAGAAAGGGAGCCAGGAATTGTGGATAAAAAATAAGAAAAGAGAAGTGTTTAGCCGTACCAAGCAGGCACTTCTGCCGCCGACTCCCGCCAGGTTGGCTACCTGTCCATTCGGGGGTATATAGGGTGCCCAAGGACTCCGGTCTAAGGGCGGACTGAATCTGAACTGAAATAGGGGGGATAGGCTCTCGGGCGTCCTACCTTAAGGAAATGAACCGAAAGGTTCCATCCTTTAGTAGACTAAGTTTGAACGAGTCTCCATCTCCGCCTACATGTGAGAGTGGGAGTGGGAGGTCTAGGTTTAGCTCAGAGGAAAGGAGTGAAAGCGCTGTCCCGAGGGGACAAGAGAACATCGTTTCTGAGCGGCTTCTACCTTTTTTATTTTGAACGAACCGCTGCTAAGCATAAACAAACCAAGCAACAACCCCAGGAATCATAATCCTAGGGAACAAGCAAGCAAGAAAGAAAGTAAGTTCAGTCTCTTCTTTAGGAGTTCGCACCGCGTAGTGGGCTTGGCTTCTATCTATCTCGGGGAAGGAGCCAGCCCTATTCATGGCAAGGAGTGAACCCGCCAGCCCCATAGCAAAAGCAGGGGGTATCTGACCCGAAAAGTTCTATTTCAGGGGGCAATGCCCACAACTAAGTAGATAAGACCTGGATGTAAATTGGCAAATTTTTTACCTATATCAGTCAAAGCGCTATTTGAGCCTACTATATGAATCTATCTGGTACACCTTTTGTAGCTCTTTCTATCTAATGGAATATGATGTGAACAAAAGCTGCCACATCCTCACTCAGTCAAGCATGTAGATTGGAAGACAGTCTAGAATCGATTTGGATTTATGGTTTACGCACAAATATCAGATAGGCCAAACATTTTTCAGGGCTTACCGGGAAGCCGGTCAGGCGTAGTACTTTTTCAAGTACATGTCATTCCAAGGTTCAGGAAGTTCATCCCCATGTTCATTGGCAAGGCGGTACGCGTTCCCGGGGTTGACCGCTATGACAATAAAAAAAAGATCTTTCCTTAAGGAAGGGGCTTAAGTTGACCCTTAGGGTGCTGTGCGTTGGAAATCTTTTGGATTTATATGAGTTTTTTTAATAAGCGCGGCTGAGTTGACGTTGATAGACTTGTGCGTGCTCTGCCGCTCGTAACCTTTTTTTTTCTCCCATCGAATCGAGGAGGTCAAGTTTCGAGAGCAGAGCCTCTCGCTTCTGATTATCAGTCATATCGTCGTCGAGCAGAACGGCGCAGGGAAGGAATCGTCGAGTTCACTGGGAAGAATGGCGTCCATGCCAACGACTAAGGAGAAGGGTGTTTGACCAGTGGCTCTATACAGATTGACGTCCGATAAGCCCAGAGAGCCTCAAGAAGGCGATCTGGCCAGTCTCCTCCGACTCAAAAGTGTTTGTAGCTATGGTATGGGTCTGGTCTGAAGACCAATGGGTCAGGTCAAAAAAGGGGATATCCTCTTCTTTGGCTACACCAACTAATGTAGTAGATTGCGTTCCCGGAGGACACTTTCTCCATTTCGTCGGTACTGGTAACAACAGATCTTGACCTCGTTCTTTTTCTTGTTATTTTACTTCTTGGAATGGAATTCTTCTCATGATAGTCACACAAGCGAAGGAGAAGAGGATGGGTCCCGAGGGAACTCTTTTTCTTCTATTCTAAGTTTTGATTGCACGAGCAGCATAACAACATAACAGTTTTGTGTAAGGAAGTAAGGAAAGACTCCTTTCTTAAATTTAAGGACTTAATTAGCCTGTCGTATATAACAGATAATGAGTCTCAAAGAGAGTTTCCAATGGGTTACATCAAGTTCCATTCCCAGTATGCGAAATCAGTAAACACGAATATCTGTATATAAGAAACTTCTATTCCAATCCACAATCGGTCCAACAAGTCAACTGTCGTCAACTAGATCAATCAGGAATAAGCAATATGTCGTACCCTATCTGTCATATTTGCTTTTCGGTAAAGGGTACACACTTTTTTTTTTTACTTATTAAATTCTCTGTCTTGCTAAACACAAATCCTTCTTTTCTTGTATAGACGAAAAAAAAAAAGAACTAAGTAGGTTTCGACCCATTAAAGGAGTCAATGGCACGCACACAAAGCAGGAGGAAATCGGTACCCCGCGAGGCTGGCGAAGTCGGCACAAGAAGTAGGCGGAGTAGAGGCAGCAGTTGCGGGCTCAGGTGCGGCTATAAATCTAAATCAATATTCCCGTCTGGGGTTGGCGGAGTTGGTAGAAAGCACGGTTGGCGATAAGCTGGTACTAGTTTCATTCTTTCTATTCTAAAATCCAATACCCGGAACTGGTAAATCAAACAATGTAGGCACACGTTGGCACAGTTCTGTAAATAAGAGATGTCTCATCCGGTTGAGCTGTCGCAATCAGTCTTTCTCTTCCTTTCTTAGTAGCGGATCCAACATGACTGTATTAAACCTTAAGCAATCAGGGTTAAGCTAGCTCATTGCCTGAAAGTGGAGCTCGTATTATACACCTTGACCCCCACCTTTTTTGAATCCTTCCTCCATATATATTTTATGTTAGATAAGATAAGTCCCATAACTGCCTCATTCAGATCGATTCCAGTCGCCGCTACGGTCACATCAATCCGTTATGGCTCGGACCCTCTTAGCTGCTGGATCCTTCGGGAAGCCATAGTAGGGATTACGTCAGTACATTCTTAGGCGAGCAGTGGATTATATCACCCCTATTTTTTACCTTCTTTCTTTTTTAGGCATGGGACCAAGGTTGATCGAAGTTGAACATTCCTATGGAACTCCCCTTCAGACGACTTCTCTGCGCTTGCCCAGCACCTTTCGTTTTATGGACCAGGACCAATTTCACCTCAGACCATGGTGGCTGGATAACGTTCTCTCAAGGACCTGCTCTCTAATGCTGATGATCAAACGTTCCTTCAGATGTGTATGAGAAGGAAAGCGTCTCACAGGACTCTTAGATAGAAACCAGCATAGTCTATGAATTAGCATTCACAGTTTATTGAACTTGGTTGCACTCGTAAAGCGAGCGTGAAGAGAGCTGCGAAAGAAGCCCACGGAACGGAGCGGTTCTTTTTCCTGACTAGCAAGTGGACAGGCTCTGATGGCGTAGCTGATGTGTCATGCTAGGTATCTTTTTTTTTCCTTTTTTTATTTATCTCAAGGGATTGAAGACTTTCCTCTATACTGACAGAAGCAGAGAGGCTGGTAAAAAAGAAGGAAGCAGGCTGGGTACACATGGTAATAGAACCCACTGGAGATCATTCAATCGGACGTCTTCCACAAAGTAAAGCTAGAGTAAGTGGCGTAAGATAAGATAGATGTTCACTTTCATCGACCAATGTACCTTAAATTCCTATACGTAAAGTCGAGAGCTAGAGAGAGTAAATGAGACGTTCAAAGGGTGAAGCTAACGCTTCCCTGGCCACTAGGGAGTCATCAAAGTCTGAGTCCATACACTTACTAGCTAATACTGGATCGTCAAAGATCTGATTATATTTAATAATACCTTCTGTCTCTCTCCTAAGGGATCCGGAATTCCCTCACTTCGCTCATGATAGTCGGTCGAGTTCCCTTTTCCATTTTAGTTGAGTTTCGCCTCTCCTCCTTTCCTTGTCTCCATTCTGATTGATTCGCTTCTTCGCGCAAGCACTTGGTTCGCCCCTTACTATAACCATCCCACTCAATCTTTTACACCGATGTTTCGTACTCTCTCGACCAGGTCATCATAAGAAAATACTGCCAAATCTTTCCGAAATGAGAGAAGGAGGGAAGGCGCGCTACAACTAACTGCTGAAAACGCAAGATTAGCGCTAAGAAGCAACCCTAGTTTAAGTACTAGCGTCCCACCCCAACGTTCTTGTACTTAAAAAGACTCTCCCCCGCTTGCTGCTCGCCTCAGCCAGACGTGGCTTATGTAGTGGTCGGCATTCCTACGTGCTCCGACTGATCCCCACTGGAGATTATATGAGGGGTCTTTGAAACTGTCGTGACGCTTTGGTGACGAAGGTCACCGGGGTGACTATGGAAGGATTCCGTGGTAGTCTCTGACTCCCTCCAACTCAATCAATATCAAGAACATGTCGTTAGCATGGGGTTTGGTTAGGCTTGGTTGAGTTTGTAAGAAAAGATAGTAGGTTGAGGGGCTTCATTGATTAGTAAACCTACGGTGCTGGTAAGGTCGGGACCGTGGTCGTCCGTCTCCGCTTTGCCGGCCGATAAGATCACTGAGATTGACCAGCCAGCTGGGTAGGTTTGGCTATTCCTTTCTATTGAAAAGGAGTCAGCTGTCTGCGCGAGTCACCTTCCTTAGGCTCCGAGTCACCTTCTTCTAAGCTCCGCTGGACGACACGGCATTCTCGTTCTATAGGCCGGCCGTACTTGTGATGGTTCCCCAGGATCCAATAAATCCACTTAGGTCTACGTTGCCGCGATATTGTTCTATGGAAGCGGGTGGGCTGCTTTTTATAAGTTCGGCCCGGTTTTTCATTAAAAAAAAAGAAAGGGGGGGAGGGATTGACCTTTCTAACGCATATTCCGTCGTACCGGCATGGCCCCACTGATTTGTTTTCGATCGGAGCATCAAGCAGCGCAACCCGGTTCTACTTGACTAAGCCCCGTGCTCGTCCAAGGAGGGAGTTTGCTTTACCCAACTCCCCTTTTTGATAAAAAGGCAAAAACCTCTTCATGAGTTTCGAATGAAGAATGAAGAGTGCCCCTCTTTTTTTCCCTAAATCTTGGATTTGGAAGTTGGTAAAGACCCACCCCTTGTTTAAGTCAGAATGAGTCCCGAGACATTGGCTTCCGCCAACAGTGAACTATTAAGGATCGCATCCCGCGCATATTCTACATTATAGCCTGCAACTGATTCAGCTTCCGCTTCTGGGAGATCAGACGGAGCTCGATTAGTTTCTGCTAGACGAGGAATAAGGAACATAACCAATACGGGGAACAAGGGAATACCGGACCATATCTGCTTTTGCGCCATGACAATCTCACTCGAATTACAGGGACCTACACATATTAGTACAGTATACCGGGGTCCCCGGCCAGAACCACACGTGCAAGTTTCCCTGCATGTGGCTCGTCCGTGCTTTTATCCGAGGCGCTGCCTGCGACTCTGCATGGGAGAAGAGGGCTGAACTGCAAACTTTCGTGTTCAGAGCATTGCATTGTCTAAGGGAGTAGGGTGAGTAAGCAGCGCCTACCAAGCTAAGCTTTCGTCGAAAAGGCGTCACTGCTTCCTTTTCGGCGCCCGCCCTTTATTTAGATGTTGGGGCAAGGCAAGCCCAAGGAAAGTCTAGGTTGGTGCTCCATCTCGGCCGGCATCCTGCTCTCGAGAGGGTGTGGTCCTTGAGCGAACTAGTCATGTGCTGTGTTGCCCCAACGCAGGGGCATTTGGTGAGGAGCTACGGTCCGGTGGTTGACAAGCCACTGATCGGAGGCGACTGGAGTGCTTTCATCAAATGATGCATGTGGGCTGAGCCATTCCCATCCCAAGTGGTGGCCCGATTCGGCCTGGCCTGGTCGGAAAGAGATTCTAAATCTCGAATATGCGCACCGAGAATAGATATCTATGTTAGCTAGCGGGGGCGGGCTTTCCCCTGGTAGTCCCGCTGCGTCCTCTGACAGTCCGTCTCGTCTCATCTTTCTTTGGCTATACTTGTAGCCAGCCATATTAGCTCCACATTCCACCCTTTTTTATTTTGACGAAAAAGGCAGCGTCGCCCCCTTTCCTATTTAGCTTTGCTTGCTGCCTATTATGAGAATAGGTCCCGGTTCAAGCGGCCCGCCTTTCATCATCATCTATACCAGCTGCCACGCACGATCCCATAGGAACGATTTCATCGCCCTAAGAAGCAGAACGCGCCATCACCTACAGCCCTTTCCTCTGCCGGGGACTTTCACGAAATGAAAACGGGCGGCATCATCGTATGCTCGACATTAGTTGCCCTGGTGTATATCCCGGAGTACTCCTATGGCCGATCTGTCACCCATACATGAAGGCCTTGGCCCCGTCCCGTGTGGAGCCCCCCTTACGGCACGGCTTAGTCAGTTATTTTCTTTTGTCAGAGTGGATTCGGACCGCCACTTCTCTGAAAGCATGGTTCTTGCCTCCCTCTCTCCTCCCTCCTTGGAGCTCGTCCATTCGTTGGGTGATCCCTTGCTCTCACGTTCGAGTGTTTGCTCGTCGTTTAGGCCGGTGAGTGACATTTTTGCTCATTGCAGTCACCTCCGGGGTTCTTCGCACCTGGGTAGTACCAGGACCCTTGTGCCCCGGACTGCACTGCCCGCCCTATGACCCAAAACTCAAAACGAGCCTTGCGACGAGACGCGGACATTCCTCATGCTGCGGTTCCCTCCGGTCCGTTCCCGGGTTGGGTTAGGGGAAGATCCGAGCGATTGCCTTCGCGGATCCAAACGTGCTCACAAGGCGCACAATAAGAATAAGACCAATAGAGACTTCATAAGAGACCATTTGAGCTGCAGATCGTAATGCTCCTAGAAAGGCATATTTCGAATATAGAGGACGTTCCCAACAATCCACGAGAATATCATACCCAACTATGAACCGTACGAGCACATCCTCTGTCACCCCCACCGCGCTTACGGCTCTATACCCCAACCCAACTTGCTCTGGCCCTGGGTCCTCCCGCATCTCTTCCTCGGTAAGCGGACCGTGGAAGCTGGGGGGTATCCGCTTGGGACTGATAGGAAACAGCATATCTTTTTTTTCCCTCCTGACCCCTAAAAAAAATATATAGTTGCAGTCCGGTCGCGTCGGAGACATCCTTATCAGATTTTGAGGCTTCGTCGTCCGGCTCCTCCAAAATTATGTTAGGATCGGCTGGCTCATCCTTATCATCCGAAAATAAAACAAAGACAAAACAGATTTGTTTCAATGACATATCTAATCAGACTGAAATTGATGTCGAAGACACGATCATTCACATAAATTTCTGCAGGCAGGAAGGGCGCGGAAGCTACCGTTTAACGAATGCAAGCAAGGTAGCTCTCCATCTAGCGTGCGTTGGCGGCAAGGAAAGAGGCATTGGAAAGACTAGACCATACACATTAATTAGTACAAGAAAGAGGCATTCGGGAAGCGACTAGTCGCTTCTGGCGAAGCTTAACAAAGGCCGACTACTACATAGAGACAACTACCAGTCATGAGCGATAGTGAAGCTGTCGCTTGACGGACGAAGCCGAACCGATACGATAGGCGGGCGAAGTGAGCGAGACCAAGACGGGCCAGACGTGGAGTGGCGAAGGGTACTATACGTATACGTGATTAGTAAGCGGTTCAAGACATCGAACGAAAAAGAAAAAAAGAACTATTGAACATTTCCTCAAATGACAAGTACCAAGGAGCAAGAAAACGTATGCGCAGGCGCAAGGGATGAGCGCTCAATCCGTTGCTTGTTCTTTCGGTAGCCTTCTTTCATTTCCGAATTTGCTTGCGAGCAGTCCTTGCATTAGTATGAGTTCGTTGACCGCGTAATGGCGATCCATCTTGATGACGAATTCCACGATAACGAGAAATAGAAATTAATCGTTCGATGTCTGCTCGTTCTCCCCTCTTCAATTCCCAATGAACAACATGATCTTGAGCTATCATTTGTTCAATTTGGTCGATCTGATACTTAGTTAACTCATGAATCTTGATGTTCCCACTGATACCTAATCGATAACGAAGCTGAATGGCTTTTTTCGGTCCAATTCCATCCATTTTTGTTGAGGCAATTCTTACTTGTTCATCGGGAAGTGATCTAGCTCCTGAGATATATGACATTCTTTATCCTTCTCTTTTCCTGGTCTTCTCGGCTGGAATCTACAATGGTTGTCTCCCGAACAAAAGAAAAGAACCATCTCTATCTCTTTCAATTCACTCTTCCCTTAATCATCATGATAGGAGGATCCTATCCTTTCCGAATCTGCCTTTCGCCTTTGACCCACGAACTCGAGTCGGACTCATTCACTGCTGACTTTTGAGTTTTGAGGATCGTTCGTTCTTCACTCTCTTGCTATTACCCGCAGGGAGCGCAGCAGTCTTCCCAGTCAAGCGCAGCTTCCGTTAGGTTTCGTTCAGGCTCGCTCTCGTTCTGAGGTGGATTCGAACCACTCTGTTAGGATTTGGAGTCCAACGCGCTAAGCAAAAGAGGATTTTCAGTCCTCTGCTCTAACCAGCCAGAACCAAAAAGGAGGAGATTGGGTGACTGAACACCCACACAATCTCTATTTAAAAAGTATCATGATCGTATCAAGATCTATTTAAATTCGGCTCAATTAGAAGAATAAAGAAGAATTACTGCATTTCTTAACTTATTTTTTCTCTTTCTATTTTTCTTCTTTTTTATTTTATTTAGACCTTCTTTATATCTAGTTTTATCTACTTATATCTATAAGGTATCCATCGCTTTGAAAGTATCAAATTTGATCTCCTTCCATATTTCACAAGCTGCGGCTAGTTCAGCACTCCATTTGCAAGCTGCTTTGATAATTTCATTACCTTCACGAGCAAGATCGCGCCCTTCGTTACGAGCTTGTACACAGGCTTCTAAAGCCACACGATTAGCTGCTGCACCAGGTGCATTTCCCCAAGGATGTCCTAAAGTTCCTCCACCAAATTGTAATACGGAATCATCTCCAAAGATTTCGGTCAGAGCTGGCATATGCCAAACATGAATACCCCCTGAAGCCACCGGTATAACACCTGGCATGGATACCCAGTCCTGAGTGAAAAAGATACCGCGAGAACGATCTTTTTCAATAAAATCATCGCGCAATAAATCAACAAAACCTAAAGTTATTTCGCGTTCCCCTTCTAACTTACCTACTACTGTACCGGAGTGGATATGATCTCCCCCCGACATACGCAATGCTTTAGCTAATACACGGAAATGCATACCATGATTTTTCTGTCTATCAATAACTGCATGCATTGCTCGGTGAATGTGAAGAAGTAGGCCGTTGTCGCGGCAATAATGAGACAAAGTAGTATTTGCGGTGAATCCTCCTGTTAAGTAGTCATGCATTACAATAGGAACCCCTAATTCCTTTGCAAATACAGCTCTCTTAATCATTTCTTCGCATGTACCTGCAGTCGCATTCAAGTAATGCCCCTTGATTTCACCGGTTTCGGCTTGTGCTTTATAAATTGCTTCGGCACAAAAGACAAAACGGTCTCTCCAGCGCATAAATGGTTGTGAGTTTACGTTTTCATCATCTTTGGTAAAATCAAGTCCACCGCGTAGACACTCATAACACGCTCTACCGTAATTTTTTGCGGATAATCCCAATTTTGGTTTAATAGTACATCCCAATAAAGGACGACCGTACTTGTTCAACTTATCCCTTTCAACTTGGATACCGTGAGGCGGGCCTTGGAAAGTTTTTACATAAGCAGGGGGAATTCGTAGATCCTCCAAACGTAGAGCGCGTAAGGCTTTGAAACCAAATACGTTACCCACAATGGAAGTAAACATGTTAGTAACAGAACCCTCTTCAAATAGGTCTAATGGATAAGCTACATAACAGATATATTGATCTGGGTCCCCAGGAACGGGCTCGATGTGATAGCATCGTCCTTTGTAACGATCAAGACTGGTAAGTCCATCAGTCCAAACAGTTGTCCATGTACCAGTAGAAGATTCCGCAGCTACTGCAGCTCCTGCTTCTTCAGGCGGAACCCCGAGCTGAGGAGTTACTCGGAATGCTGCCAAGATATCAGTATCCTTGGTTTCGTACTCCGGGGTGTAGTAAGTCAATTTATAATCCTTAACACCAGCTTTAAATCCAACACTTGCTTTAGTTTCTGTTTGTGGTGACATAAGTCCCTCCCTACAACTCATGAATTAAGAATTCTCACAACGACAGGGTCTACTCGATATGGATTAGGCGTAAATGAAACCTTTGCAAAAATCTAAAAAAAAAAAAGATATTCAATTAATATCAACTCATTAAATAAAAAAAGGATAAAAGGTACTGTACGTAGGCGCTGCTCTATTGCCAAGGGTAAAGAGCTCTTTTATATATAGCGAAGACCTTCCATTTTCTACGTGAAAGCGTAATCTGTTTCCCGTGAGAGCTGGGACAAGAAAATCAAGTTATCCTGGCTACACTTTTAGTGAGTTTTATTCCCTCATATGCAAGAAGGGCAGGCGGGGACTAAACAACGGATAGAGGCTTCATGGGTGCTCTTTGAGGCTAGGAAGCAAGAGTGGTTTTTAAGGCAAGTAAGCTATAGAGATTTGACAAAGCACATCAACATTGAAGCTCTGGTGCGAGTGCACTAAGCAAAGGAAGAGGCAATACGGGTACACATACAGGCAGTATTTAGCCAGATGTAGCACCTTAATTGGCTCTGTTCCCAACCTTAGCGGCCTCCATCCAGATAAAGAAAGGATCCATGATGTGCATATGTGCCTTTTCAAAGAGCTAATGTCATACATAACACAAGACTTTAGTAGGCCCTACTACTAACCAAGGATTGCAATTTTTACCTTAATTTTGGCTGTTTCTGGATTTCTCTATCAATTAAAGCACTGGGCGGGCGGCTTAACAAAAGTAACGAAACTGGGATTACTTTGAATTTCAAAAGCTAACATAAAATAAGATCTGCCCAATCGAAGATGCAAGAATAAAAGAACCCGATGCTCATTCAAGAGAATGCTTTTTCACCTTACTAACTTGATTTTTCAACAATAGCCAACCAACGTGGATGTTACAACCCAACCTGATAAAGGGACCGAAATCTTATCTATAGTCATTTCGATTGGTTTTCCATCCCATCGCTTCCGGAGCTAAAAATATCTGATTTCTGGATTGAACAAGGTAGGGAAAGAAAGGCTCGCACATGAGATCTTAGAAAAAATGACGGCTAATGGATGCAAGCCGAATCATCTTTACAATATACTAACTAATTCAGATATATGGTGCCAAGGCAGGTAGAAGGATGCTTCGAAAGTACTTTCTCGCTTTTCCTAACAATGCGAGTGTTATCACGATTTCTAGTCACCATGGGATGAATAGGAGGTGGAGAAGGGGGAAGTAGAAGAGACAGGAGAAGTGGGGGAAGATGATTCAGTAGTAGGAGTAGTGAAAGGAGTAAGTACTTGGAGAGGGGATGAGGTTGAAGAAATGGAGCTGGTAATAGGAGAGACAGGAGAGGATAATTTAGCAAAGGGAGAGAAAAACTTGTTCATTGAACACCACATGTCGACTGATGTACATCCGGGCAGACACTTGTGTCCCGTGAGGAGAATAACCCAGAGAAACACAGGGTAACGATCTTGAAGCGATTTGTGTAAGGACGTAGACAAGCAAAGCATAAACAACCTATAACCTTAAAAAAGGTATAATCAGGAGGTCGAGAAGTGCTCGCATAATCAGTCCCGAATAGAATGGCCCTGGCTCCTTCCTATATTGTCCCCAATGAAGATCCTCTTTCTTTGAACTTGGTTTCGAAATCGAAAGCACTATACTATAAAGAAAGTCAATTTCTTGCTTATTGGAACTAATAAGGGATTGTTTTTAAGGAAGATAGCCTTAGCAAGTCAGTGAGACCGACAATGCTCCATGGACCAATCTTCTTCTGACTCAGCTTGTTATATTCACCGGCATAATATCTCTATCGGGCGGGGTAACACCACCCACCAAAAATCCCCTTCATGGGTTGCTAGTGGTGAAAACGGGCGAGGTGAACTTGATCTCAGGAAATCGAGCGTTGGAGGACGAATGTTACTCACCATTCACATACATAGTGCCTTTTAGGATTAGGATTCGGAACGTTGTTTCCGTAGAGGATTTCGCAGTGCCTGATACTAAGGTCATATACGCAGCAGTTGGATCCGAGGAGCAGTTTATCGAAGAAAGGGATCAGCCTGCTAAACAACAACATCTCATTTCCCATGATGAACACATTGAATCTGTTCAAGTAGATAATTCTGATTCGGATGAGGATGATCGTCTAATCGGACCCGCCCCTTCCTTTTTCTTTGTCGCTATTGCGAATCCGAGGATAGAACCTTTTTCTCGAAGTAGAGATGGGGCGCAATCGAAGTTGCCGTTGAAAACCTTACCGTTGTAGGATCTACTGCCGTCTACTACTATTATACTATACGAGAATTTCCACCTTGTTGAAGATCTGGTGGTGCTACCCGAAGACTTAAATGAATAGCCATCGCTGTTAAGAACAACCGATGCCTTATGTATGTGTATTGGATCCGCTCTTCTGTTAGCATGAACACATGAATGAGATTCTATTCCTCTTCCTTATTCTTCAAAAATAGAACCCCCCACCCTCACCTTTCTTAGGACTATCAAGCCTTCTCGAATTAGGTCTATGGGTACGAAGGCCTCTCCTCGAATTTGTTCTACGGTAGAAGCTTCTACCGTAGACCCGGATACAAATCTTTCACTCACTGAAAAGTGAAAACCAGTGATTATATCTTCCTGAAGACGGATGCGACGGGAAGAAGTGGCATTTAGAAGTGTTGCTGACTTGACATTTAGGTTTCGGCATAACAAAGCTTGCACTGTCTTTTCGCACTTAGGCGCACAGCGTGCCGTTGGTAATGATTCTACTACGGTGCTGCAAATTCGCAAGCTGACCCTAAGTAACCGTTGTTGTTCATTGGATTCCTCCGGAATGACTTCGTTAGGATTGAAGAATTGCTGCAATTCTTCCTGAATAGACTCGATTCTCCCGTCGAGAGTTTCTTTGAAAGTCTTACCTAAACTCTTCCGACTGAATATGAGAAAGCCTATAAAACAACGAGCTACTATCATTTCTTCATTATAGATTGAGATCTTCTTCGGACTTGATGCACAAATAGATGGAATAGCAGCAAATAGCATATTTATATCCTTCATATCCGTTGAACTCAATCTAGTCATCATCATAGAGTAACTATTTTCTTTTATTTTATTTTTTCAGCTCTGCTCCCGAAAAGAGAAAGAGAAAGGGATACTTTTTTTTATTTTATGGTGGGCGTAGGTTTTTCCAAGGAAAGCCTTCAAATAAATTCTATTAGATACAATTGAAAATATTGATTCCAGCTCACAGCCTGATAGCGGGCTTAGCCCCATAAGAGGGATATAGAGTACTTCGATCAACATCTTCTAAGTAAGCCCAGAAATTCATGTTCTGATCCGGTCTTTCCTAAAGATATGGAAATTACAAACCAGTAGAGGTAGGTTACCAGGTCAATCCATGTAAAATAGGGTATTTTGACAAAGCAAGGAAATAAGCTAAACTTATTAGGATATTCTCCAAATACCATCTAGTAGGGTTTTTGCCCTGACTTCACTCTTGTGTGTACTACTTTTGGCTCGTAATAGGTCGGTCAAAACAAGTACTTTTGTTTGGGGCAAGGAGTAGGGGCTAGCTTGTAAGCCACGACTTAGTACTACGAGGATTCTGGCGGAGAAATGCGCAGCGGAAAAAGGGAGAAATGTTCTTTCCAATGAAGAAGGCCGCTAAGGTCAAAGAAAACATACACGCCAAGGTTCGCTTCTATAGATGTTCCTGCCTACAAATAATCGTTTTTTATTTAAGGGTGGCCGGTCAATCTCCATCTCTTTTATGGCAGATTCTTTTTTCGAGGACCTGGCGACAACTCTCTCTGGACGGTAGGGGAACCCCAGTGAAATCAGTAATCAACGCACTCCCACTCCTCTTGCTCCAATTCCCTCTCTTCCTGCTAAAGCTCCAACTTATCCAGACTGGTCAACAATTCTTCCTTTGTTCTCCTAATCTCTCTATTCACATTTGCACTCCACCCCTAAAACACTTTCTCATCTGTTGTAAATGTACTCAAAAGGCTTCCCCAATTCTCCTTTTAACAACAGTGCATGCCACCTCCATCCTCTGAATAAAGTCTTCTTGTTGAAACCATGATCTTTCAAACTTGAAAAACCCTTTGAACAGTTCAGTCTCACACTCCAGCAACAAAGGAACATGGTCTGAACCATATCTAGGAAGGGGCTGTCGCCACAGCATGGGTATACAACATTTAATCCCAGTCTATTGTAAAAAGGAATCTGTCTAACTTAGCAGCTGACACAGCATTGTTCCAAGTGAATTTGCGCCCTTGCAAAGGTAGCTCCATCAGCTCTATATCCTCAATCAGCCCAAACAATTCCTTGCTAACCCTAGCCTGGAATTTCACACCTATTTTCTCACTTCTGGACCAAGTCCTCAATTTACAGATAATCATGTTTTCTTGGTATCTATAATTATAGAGCATCTCAAAATTGTGATAGATTGCAGTCTTGATAATGCTAACATAGTATTGGTAATCTAACAAGCCTTTCGTATTTTGATGCCAGTCACAACAGTTTGACAGGACCCATTTATCCAAAAATAGTCAACTTGAGAGGACTTTTCAATCTCGAACTCAAACTGATGCGTAGCTATTATTTAGAGATGCTCTTACAGAATCCCATGCTACGGAATGAATCTAGTTACCATCCGATTTAGCTCCATAAATATGGACATGGACATGGCTTAAGGAAGCTAATTACTCGGGTTCAAGTAGTTCCGGCTAGAGAGATGGAGTAACTAAGCCCTAACGTTAGATCCATTATCTCACAGAGTGAAATTCAGACAATTCAACCCTTCCTGCGCGGGTGCCAGACATCGCCAAAATGAGTAAGTCTAAGTCGCCGAAGAGAGTATTTTTGGTCTCTCTCGCAAGCTCTGATAGTGAGACAACAAAGGAAAGAATCTTCAGGCTATTCGCTTCCCTCTTTCAGTGTAGCCGGGTAGCAGTATCGGCAATCCCACGAGCAGACGAATCAAATCAGGCCTATTCTTTTTCTATGTTCTTTTTTTGCTCTACCCATTTCTTCTCTTTACAAACGTGGAAGCCTTTTTACGTGCACAAGTCCAGAACGAATTTCGACTCGTCCCTCTCTTGAGACGAGGACTTAAGTTCATTTTATCTTCTTCTCAATCTCCGTTCTTCTTTAATGAAATACGATCTTGAGAAAACCATGCGCGGCGATGCGAAAGATGAGAAAGAAATTGGCATGTCCTGGATCTACCACTTTTGACTTCCTTTTTCGTACTCTTCTTTCATACTCCTTACCAGAACGCTTTTCCTGGTTCAGAAGAATAAGATACTTAAATTGTGGCTTACATATGGAAAATGCCTTCGTCTTGAAGCTACCAATGCACACCACGGTGAAATCATTGTCAATTAATTGTTAGATTCCCCATATCACCCATAGCCACCCAAATCTTTTTTTTGCCTCAAACTCTGCTGCCCTATCACTCCTCGATAAGTGTACTTACTCAGGTTGTGCACTTGGCTGAGCGAGATCTTCCCCTTTGGCATGAGAACCGCCTACCTACGCTAACGTAACTAATGCAGATGGCGGAAGTTAGTAGTTCTCCTATCGTAGTATTAGACGTATTTATCACGTGTAGACCTTAAGACCTTCTCAGTTCTGCAGGAAGGATATTTATATATACCATTCCATATTAAAGTAAGACGGATAGGGCATATTTGACTAGGAAGCAAGCAAAGCTAGTCCCTCCATACCAGCTAGCAGTCTTGTTTAGGGAGTCTCCTTCTTTACTGAGTAAGGTTCCCGGGTGCCTATGCGATTATTAAGGCAGGGTGCTACTGTACCAGTAGTAGAGTGGGTTGAATCAAATCGTTTGTCTAGAGAGGGTATAGCGATAACCAAAGCTGACTGTACTAGAAACTTGAGATCCTGTATAGGCAACAGGCCTTAGAATAGTGTATTGAACTACAGGACAGGAACAACCTATAAACAAGCGAATTCAGCCTTTAGATAAAGACAATTGGAAAAGAAGTCGAATCAAACCTAAGGCCTTTGTGGCATCGGTACACTCCCCGCAGTTTCAACGTAGGGGGCCACTACGGGTAGGAGCTCGCTAAATTCGGCCCAGGAGGAGACACTTCGGGAGTGGGTCCCCACGGACTTCCCCGTACAAAAAGAGAAATGGGAACGAGGTGTTCTGTTCTTTGCTGTGATTCTTGGCCGTTCAAGAATCACTGTTTTCGTGCTAGCTCTCGGCCTCCTCATTATAGTCCTCCTAAAATCCAAGGCATTTCGTCGGAATACATCCTGTCTTTTCACCTTTGTAGTCCTATGCATAGTCAGTACTATAGCCCCAATCATAGCTACTAATAAAATCAAACTAGAAACCAAAAACCAGACGGAATAGTAGGTATAAAGTAAATTGCCCAATGTTTCCAAATTAGTCCAACTTCGTACCTTTCCGGCATAAACCGTATATCCCAGGGAGGTCGTATTTCTTTGGGTTGGTAGTAATGGAATGGTTTCATTATCTAAAATGAAGAACATTTCCCACCAAAAGATCAGTCCAATAATACCACTCACTGGTAAATAGCGCAATACTTCTTCGTGAATCTCCGCTATTTGAATATTGAACATCATAACCACGAATAGGAATGAAACGGCAATAGCTCCTATATGAACTACTGGGAAGATCATAGCGGAGAAGTCGAGACCTAACAAAATAAGTAAACCAGAAGTGTCGCAAAAGACTAGGATGGGAAACAAAACGGAATGTACCGGATTTTTAGCACGTACAACCATCAAACCAGAGACCAAAGCAGGGCTCGACAAAACAGAAAGTATCATGGTACGTCGTCCTTCCTTGAAATGGAACTTGAATGCTGGAGCAAGAAGACGCATTCAAGTCGATCTATTACGACCAGCGCGGTTGTTCGTATTTCATTTTCTTCTTCCAAGCCGACGCTCTTCTTATAAAAGAAAGCACTCACTGAATTACTTACTGAATCTCGTCTTTCTCTCGACGCCGAGAATTTTTTACGTGTCCGGGTCGATCAGAGGTTCGGCTTGCTTCTCCCCCACCCTCGCCTATGAAATGGATATTGTTGTTTTAAGATCAGGATTGTGACAGAAGTCGTCGGCACGGACCTTTCCAGATCCTGGCAGAAAGATTTCCTCCGCTAACGGCTCTGGTTGAGACCTCCTTTTCAGTCCGATGCGTTTGAGCAGTAGTCGTTCCCATCCTCTTGATTTCCGAGTCTCGTGAAAGAAATCCAATGCGAAAAAGACAGCAACAACCTTCTGATAGTTAGGAAAAAAAGGCAATCCATGTGGAGCCCTTCCTCTTTCGCTTGTTTTGGCTGTGAGTTCTTCTATTGAATCTGTTCAATTTGGAATTTGAATGTCTTAACTGATTAGTACATGTGCATGAGTGACACGAGTTAGTACAGGAAAAGAAAAAGCTGTACCAGTCATGAGTAGTAAAGCTGTACCAGTCTTGACATGTGTTAGTGCACGAAAAGCCTAAGCCACGTCCAATCTTGTTTCATTTCTTTTCAAGGTTTATAAAAAGCTAATCCAGGTTCCTTTATACCTAATATGACATTTTTGGAAGCTTAAATGATTGCGCGCCACAAATTCATATTTTAGAAGGTTGATTTGGCCTACTTTTTACCTTTATTCCTCTAGTTTCTGTGAGACTTGGTTCATACAAGTTTGATACAATATGATAATAGGCTGTATAGGTCAGTTTGCACTTTCTTTGAACCAGCTAATTTGCAATTTTTTGATTCTTCATACTGGCATGCCTGACTTGAATTATGCTTAATTAGCACTCATCGAGTTTGAGCTTTCTTGAAGTTTCAATAAGTGCTGTTCAGGCTTGAGACTGACAAGAGTCAACGTGAACGTGTTACTGCCCCCGCGGGTCGACATGAGCTTCTCTTTGCTAGTTCAAGTCGACAGGAGCCGGCCAATGGCTAGAACAAGTCAGTTCAAGCTGCTTCGCACTACCGTTGCTAACGGATTCAAGTTGTCTGCAGTCGACACAAGCTTGCCGCTGCTGCCGCAAATCAACTCAAGCTTCTACCCTATGAAACAAGTCAACTTGAGGTTGCCCATCACTACTTAATCCGCTACCTCAAATCAACTCCAGCTCCTCGTTCCATCATGAAAGAGTAAAGCCCCAAAATGGGTACACAGCTAAACATGAGAGCAAGCAGACTCTTATACGTGTAACTAAGCCTTCAAAATGGGGGTGTGCATGTAACATAGCCGTCATAGAGCGGGTTCCCTTGTAAATATGCCCAGACCAGCGCCTCTTTGTTCTACATGGCATCTCGATTCTCCACTACATGACCCAGACCAGGGCTTGTAAACTGGAAGGTAGTATCAACCAATATAAAATTACTGGAGTTATATTTGAACAGGTTGACGAGATAAAATAATTCAAATGAAGAGATAAGCAGATGAGGAGATACGATGATTCAAAGGAGAAGTACATGATCTGCATGCAGGACGCAAACCAACCTGAGGCCTGAGCGAAAGGATCACGTCTCTGCTGTTTTGTTACGAATAGATGTACAAGCAGCATGCTGCTTAAAATTCCCTGAGTCCAAGTAGCTCACGTTTCCATATCAGGACCCACACGTCATGGGAAGTTGATATGGTTTACGGCTGCCATCCTAAGCAAGGTAATTAACGGATTATGTTCCCTGCAAGCCAGGGAGATTCGGCAGTTAGCATGGGGAGCTAGGTAAGGAGCAATCCACGCCAGGGTCTACATATAGCTAAGCCAAAAGACTTATCAGGCGAGCGTACGGAAGAACAACAGAGAGAGCCTTTGTTCCCATCTACTGTGCGCACATGCATATTAGTTCAACCTCTCACCAAGTCCTATACTCTAGTACATCTAGTAAGTGTGAGAGATTAGATTAATCTACTGTTCTTGAAAGGTGACATCGGGATCGATCTCGGTGGTGGTGGCGTTGTAACACCGAATCGATTTCCAACTTGTATAGGCACTCAGCTGCCTACCCAGGTGGGCGAAAGCAGACTTTGGTGAGTTAATCCGAGCAAGGTGAGTGGTCGGCGGAGACGTAGGACTGGTGGTCCGAACTCCGCCCGTCAAATGCGAGGCGCGAAGTGTTTCAGAAAGACTTTGTCCCCTTTTTCCGTTATGCGATAAATCCACTATATTACGATCAACCATTGATTGGTTTGCGGGTTCTTAATTCCGGATACCGCCGCAGATCAAATAGAATAGATCTCTTGCGGTGACATGACAATTAGAATATATAAATTATTTGAATGCGAACTTCTCGTTCTAAGCGTTGAAAGGGGTGAGGGCTGGCGTGATCTTGAAGCCCTTGCTAGGAGCTAGTCGGTACGGCTCACTATTAAAGAAGGTTCTGGCATGCTTCGACTTATCCCACTGCCCGCTGATATGTACATGGCAATAGAAGACTATACCCACTTTTTCGGGGAAGGTTTTCAAAAGCGCTTCATTGTGTGACGAGTTTAGACGAGTAAATAGGCAGGCCGAAGGCGGCTTACTAAGTGAGAAGGCTCCAAGCAGCCTAATAACGCATTAGAAGGGAGCTTGCTGCTTTGCAACCTAAGCGGTATAGCTAAGCTTACTCATCAAGGGCCGATAGATAGAGCAGCTCTTGTTGCTAATGGAGAAAGATTGGAGTGAAGTTTAGTATGCTTTCTAAGATCAGAGGAGGAAAAGAATGAAGGTGTGGGCGGGAAGGAGGAGGCAAGGCCCCCTCAATGTGTATTCGACTACTCATTACGGAACCACCGATTGATCCGATTAGACTTCCCGCGGGGTAGCACGGGGAACTTGCTGAATCAACTCCTTGGAATCGGAGGCCTGACTGAGGGTCAATCCTATGGTAACCTCAACCTAGGAATGCCTGTTTCACTTCCTTGACAGAGCCAACTGAGATGCTCTGTCTCGATGTTGACCTAACATGGATTGATTAGAAATTCTGAAGGGTCTCATCCTGATCTCGCAAAGGATCAGCAATAGCTGTGTGTACTCGAGGACTCTTAGGGAAAGAAAAGCACTTTTCTCTCTCAGCAGTTAGACCGGCTATGGGCGGGTTGGTTATATACTGCGCCTTCCTTCTTTCGAACCTTTTGGTATGTATTGCCCCCTAACTATAGATCAGATCCACCGGACCAGAAACTCAATTCCGCACTGCTGCTGAGTCGTCGGACTTATCCACCTCAGGGATTCGTGGAATTTCCGTTTTTGAATTGCGTTGGGGGAAATCTACCAAAGCTAGGCAGATAGATAGACTCCTTTCCCGCTGCTAAGGGAGAGCAAGAAACTAAATCACATGATTTTTCACCAGCGCCCTTTTTTTTGCGGGTACTAAGAGTCCTCTCACTACCAACCAGCAGACATCATCATCTGGCTGGGTCTTGCCGGTATCAACAACGAGAAAGAAGAACCAAATGGAAACAGCAACTAACTATGGCTCTTGGCCCAGACAACGTCCTAGGCGTAGGGGAGATCAAAACAAGAAGTCACGCCTAGACGACGACGCCCGTCCTGGGCTGCAGTAAGTAGATCGAGAGGTCGTTCCGCCCCTTGTCCCCGAAGATGGGTAATATGTTCTCATACAATGTTGCTCCAACTTTTTTCTAGAGGGCCTAGCTGGCGAGCGATCCCAGTCCGCGGCAGAGAACAAGACAGCAAGCGAGCGTACCTTTGTTCGCTTCTTTTCCACCAAGCACAGAAGTTTAAGGAGAACTGTAGGTCGGTGGCTACCTAAGGAAACTCCGATTCGATCCGCCCCCCGGCTGGGAGGCATCTACCTCATCCCGATCACAAGGAGAGGTTCACCATGATGGGGGGGTCAGGTACTTGAATTCTTGTCGTTCCGGAAAGAATTCAATGCATAGGGGACCATCCTTTTTTTTGCGGCATGCTCTCTGATTTACGGATTCGCAGGGGGCCGAGGGCCAACCTTAGTTGACTGACAATGACAAAGGCTTGCGAAACAAAGTAGCGCCTTTGAAATGGAATCTTAATTAAGTAGTCGTCTATCAGTGGTGCGAAGCAGCTTTGCCCCGGGGAGCGAAAGGTTATACCTTTGTAAGCGAACAGCGGTTCTTCTATGTAGGGTATTCCTCCTTTACTCTCTTAATTAACGTCGAGCTAAGTGACTTTGTGTAGCGTAGTAGAATGAAGGCTACGTACGCACCGACACTCTCTTATCCCTAAGCCTCTTCTCTAACTCGCTCGCCTACAAAAAATAGTAGGCGAGGCTAGGCAAACTCAGCCGCTGACTTTGACTGTACTGTAGTAGACTTTCGTCGCCTTTTCTTTTATAACCCTTTCTCATGTTCTTTCATTCATCAAGTAGGCGAACCGTCAGGTCCTTAGTAGCGTTGACAAAGAAGAAGAGCCGGTGAAAAAAAAGAAAGCTAGAATTTCCAATAGTGAGACCAGCTTGACAAGCTACCTTTCCTCTTGATCTGGGGTGCGAAGATCATTTTTTATGACTTCCACTTCTCGATCCCGGCCCGGAAAAGTGACCGACCCCTTGATGAATGAAAGAAAGGGTTTATGAGCCCTAGCCCTGTAAGCCCACACCTGTGTAGAGTAGATCGTTCAACACCTGCGGCACAAACCCATTTTTGACCAATTGGTCCGTATATCATAGGCGACCGAACGGCCGCCCCCCGTCTTACTAGACCAACCTGCTATAATTATTCCATAAACACCTAGCGAAGATATGGCAAACAAATAAAGTAGCCCTATGTTCGGATCTGACAATACCATACCATAATCAAAAGGTACAACGGCCCAAGCGACCAGACTTAACATAAATGTAGCCACTGGAGCCATTCTAAAAAGGGAGAAATTAGCACTACTTGGTGAAATAGGTTCTTTTAGAATCAATTTAAAACCATCTGCTAGAGGTTGTAACAATCCGAACGATCCCACTACATCAGGACCCTTTCGACGTTGCACAAAAGCCATTACTTTACGTTCAGCTAGCACTAAAAAGGCTACTCCTAGTAGAAGTGGTAGAATTAAACAAAGTATTTCCGCTGGAACAGCTATGTACGTTTTCGATTTTCTATTCACTCATGATCTCTTAATGGTCGACCCGATCAAACTATTTCACTTATGATCTGGCCTGGTTGACCCAATCATGATATTGAAGGATGGGACCTTTTCTCGAGAAACTCCGGATCCCGAGAAGTTTTGAAGATGGTGCTCCTGTTACGTTACTTCGAATGGAATCCTCACTTGACTAAGCATAAGCGAAAAACGTGGCTGAGAGTAAGCAATCCCCTTTCCTAGTGGTTGAGTCATGATCAGAAATATTGCGAAAGAAAGTGAAATGTCCTATCGTCGTCCCAATTTGGGTAATCCACGATGTCTTCATTTTATGTACCCATCTTTACTCGTTTTCGGTGTATCGATAGTTCGTTGTACTACACTTTGAACTAACCTAGAGTAGAGGCCGTGCTTAGGAAAAAATCGATATCAGTGAAGTAATCCCGGAACTCTAGAAATCGTGAAGAATTTCTTCCATTTTGTTCAATATCGCGAATATAGCGGAAAAGGGCCCCCTCTAGAACATTCCTTTGAATGGAATTGTTCATTGGGTTCGACTTGTTGTTCGAAAAAATCGAAAGCAGTCTCTCGTATGTTATTGTAAGGTGATTCATTCATAATATTTATTATGTGCGGTTTCAAGATGCTCAAAAAGTATATTTTGTAATCGGCTTTTGAGCTCCATTATGTGTACTTCATCAATTTAGGAATTATGGACTTGGCGGTAGTGGTCAATACTAACTGCACCGTCTAAATGCTCCCTGACCAAGTTAGCGTACTCGCCAGGGTGGGGGCAGCCCGTGCGCTAATTGGGCTTCGAGGTTGGCTATACGCGAAAAAAGCTCGCTTTCTACTGAGGCCTGTTCTGTCCTAAACAGTTCCTGAATGTTATTTGTTTCATAGGAAGATTCCAAAAGCACATTGATGCCGAAAGAATCTTCGGAACCGGTGGAGAGGCTATTCTGATTGAAGGCTAGACAAATAACATGACTGAGGTATGTAAATCAAACCAGTGAAATAGCTTTATAATATTAGATAGATATAGAATATAAAAAGCAAAAGCCTGATAATGGGTTTCAAAAGAAGAAAAGAAAAAAACCAAATTCTAGCTTTCTTTTTTTTTGTGCGTGCTTTTCGCCTGCCTTCCCGACCACGGATAGGCTACGGGGCTTTGCACTTCGGCCCCTGTGAATACCACATCAAGGTGACAGGATTCGAACCTATGGCCCTCTGTACCCAAAACAGATGCGCTGACCAGACTGCGCTACACCTCGTCTCCCCCCCCCCGGAACATATGGTATGGATCTACCCGATCGAAAAAGACTCGAACCGCAGTCGCCCACCCCGCGGCACAGGGAGGCGAGAACCACCGCTTTTAGGAAATAAGCCTACAATTTGATTCTCGTCTCGTTTCACTTGCATTTTCTTTCGTTCAGTCTCGTTCTGAGAGTGGAATCGAACCACTCACTCCGTTTGGATTTAGAGTCCAAAGGGCCCAGCCAGCGAAAGAGGATTTACAGTCCCACGCCAGCAGCCTGCCAGAACCTTTTTCTTGCTTGATTTTTATACGATTTTTTGAGCAACTAGCGCGAAAGCCGTTGCGCTAACGCGCATCCTCTTGCTTGGATTCAAAAAGAAAAAGAAGGTTGATTGGAACTGAAAAGAACAAACAGGCAGGCATGCTTTCAATCTGTTGGCTAGAATTTGAGAAATGCACTTGTCAAGAGTACTCTAACAATCGACGTCTCCCATCTTCTCAGGATTAAGCACTTTAGCTATCTATTATGGAAATTGTCCGCTATCCGCACCTTACTCTTACTTTACTATTACGGATTTGGAAGTGGGAAAGCCAACCTGGGCTTTTGAAGATCACTCTTGCCCGTTCCGTTCATAATTGCTTAGCTTAAAAGGAGAAGTCCAAATAGTGGCTGCGGAAAAGTAAATTCTATCATTTTTCGAAAGTTCGAGAAAGGTCATGCACGAAAAGAAAGAATCAAGGAAAGAACTTACTTTGATACGAAAGAAAGACTGAATCTGACTATCCCAATTCAGAAAGACGGAAATTGCCGGTTGGGTTAGTCCAACCAAGAAAGAAATGGGATTCTTTGGGCCAACGCGCAAGCTATTCTTGAGGGTGCTGAAAGAGCCATTTTTCTTGGTGCAGCTGTTTAGCGGGTCTACAGTTCATTCTTTCTGCTGATCAGAAACCCTATTTCTTGAACTTTGACCGTGAAAAAGCGATGAGGCTTCTAGAGGCGCAAAAACGCAAAGGCAAATAGGAACATTAGGACCTCCAAGACACGAGTCGAGTCACTAGAGGTACACAGGAAGAAGAGGAAAGCCCTTCCTCAGCAGAGGGGGTGAGACCGGCACCACAATGGTGGCAAGGAAAGAACGGGCAGGTAAAGGCGGAGAGCCCCACCAAACAAGGAAGAAAGCTAGCCTCGGAATAGAGGTTTTCTTTTGCCTGTCAAGGATCGGCGGCATATGAAGCTGAAAGATTAGTTGCTAAAGCCTCTCCCGTCCCATTTCCAGTTGTCCTAAGGTAATCCCTTACAGTTGGGAATGCTAAGGTAATAAACTCCATTTGCAGTTGTGCCTAACGGACTTACCTTTCCGTTGTAAATAAGTGGCTCAGTTGGTACGTAAGAGAGCTTAGTTGGCAACGTGCTGCAAGGGAAAGCAGTTGTCGGAGTTCATTAATCCAGCCATTGTCCTTAAGTGCTTGCCAATGGATGGTCCTTCTTTCCCTTCCGATACATAAAAACGATTTCTTTGCCTTCTCACTAGTGGTCTCAATCCTTGACTCCAGTATGTATCTCATATCAGGTGCGTTACTCCTTTTTATAGATAGATGCGTCTGGAGACTGATAACGCTTGTGATCTCTTTCTTTTTCTATTGGTTAAGGAATGCCAATAATGAAATAACTGATAGAGCTGCTAATGGATTTCATGTCCTTCTTGATCTCCATTCTCATTGGACGTTTTGACTTAGTAGCTATGTGATTTTTCACTTTGATCCGCGTACTTGATTTCTTCTTTCACTACTTCCTTTCGTCTCTCTTCTTTGGGCCCTGTATTGGGAACCATTCTTTTCCCGGTTCCCATTAGAATAGCATTCCTTCCATTCTGCCAACCAACCATATCTCTTATCCCTAGCTCGGCTCTTTTAGAACCAATTTCCATCTTTCCACTGACAGCTGCGAAGAGCTCCCCTTCACTAGGGCCAACATCCCAGAGGCTATGCTATTTGTTCAACTCTCTCGCGCGGGGCGAATAAAGCTTTTTCAAAAAGAAAAGAATAGACAAATCAAAAATAAAACTAGCTATGGGCATTAGGTATAATAGAAAGGAAGCTTGGAATGTTCAATCAAAGAAATTCAAAAAAATACTTAGGCAGAAGCGCCGATTCTAACCTTTCTTTATTAGGAGGCTCGGGAAAACTGGGCTTTCTGATAACTAATCACTGGAAGCACCCGATTCTCTCTACTCTGCACTTGGCCGGGATACCGAACTTAGGTGGGAACTTTTGCTATTGTTCAGTGAAGATTTTCTATTTATTTGATGAGTCTAGGAACCTATAGTATAGATAGTTTCTTTTTTTAGTGAAAAGTCCGTGTCATTCTTTCTTTTTCTTACTAGGTTGTTTATCGAATCAGAGTCTTTCTCTTTGTAAGCTACTGGTTCAGATCATGATAGGAAGGGCGGCCTTTGTCTTGTTCATTTAGTGAATACTCAATAGCTGCCTGCTTTTGGTACTTAGCCCTAGCTTAGGAAATTGCCCCGGCTTTCGATGCCGACTATTTCAGAAACAGAAGCGGATGGATGGTGCTCTTTCGTAACTGACGACCTGCCTCCTCCTTCCTTGCCCGCCTCAGCGGAAATCTTCCTTATCTTAGAAAGAGTAAAGAAAAAGGCACCTAATCAACTGAAGCAGATGCAGGATCCCTCGAAAAAAGTGAAGTGAACTAGCCAGGTAGAACAGTAAGGTTAGGAAAAGACTCTTTCATGTCAAGGTGAACATAGACAGACAAGGTTAGTTTGTTTTCCTTAATTCTAAGAGAGAAGACTCGTTGCTGGAACCGAGAGCACTAGCGATTACTTTCTTTCAGACCTTCAGCCGAGAAATTCCATACCTTCCACCGACTTCTTTTGTGTGTGGCCAGAACGTGATGCTTTCCAATGCCGAGTACTTTTCTTCACAATGTATGAAGCCCGTAAAACCGAAATCGATCCAAATCCACGACCTTGACGATTGAGGAAAAAGGGTATGTATTATTATGGTGTGAGCCTTCTTTCTTTATTAAACTTACTGGCTTGGAGGCATTCCCTTCGAGGGTGGCCTTCACTCGGGCTAGACCTCGTTCCGGTCTTACCCTCCCTCGAGTCCGATCTCGGGAGGGCGCTTTGGCAGGTCCTGTTTCCCTGTTGACTCGCTCTTTCCTGACCTTCTAAGTGAGTTCTAGCTTGAGCTGGCATAGTTTGTTCCCTTACTTTAGCTTGTAGGGGACGGTGGAGAATCCATACGGAATGGACGAGGAATTGAGGTAGGGAAAGGAAAGGTAACACCCAAAGCATCAAATACTCATACATCTTTGTATCCCAGATAAAAAGGAATGCTTGGCTATCCTGCTAGCTGTTGAGTAAGATATCCCGAAGGGAGTAAAAAAATAGGATCTTAGTCATATGCACTTATCTTTACCTGGCGAGGTAGACTTTTTTAGAAATGGGAGGGAGCTCCCTATCTTTACAATTTCCTTAATGCGCATGAATAAGAGATTACAGTATCTGATTCTGAACTAACTGATCGGCGGATCGGCGATCTCAAGTAAAGTAGTTGTTCCAGGTAAAAACAAACATACATCTTATAGCCGCAGGCGTTTCCTTCCATCGCAATAGCCACCCACTCAGTCTATCAACGCAGTCATTAGTATGTGTTCATGACGGAAGAGGATCTTTCCCAAGGGAAGCTGAAACAAAGTATCACCTGTCTCTATCTTCTTTGCTTCTTTTTATTGCGTTTAACAAGTCATTCGTAAGTGCTTATATAACAATTCACTGCAGGTGTTGGTCAATCTATATAGTGTGAAGAGAAGATACCTTTCTCTTCCTACTGTCTACTTCCCTATTCGGCATCTATTCTCGAGCAAGGAGGAAGAATCGAACCAACCTTTGGAGAAGGGCAATGAACTCTTCTCTGGCAACTCAACGGCATCAACACGGCCAGCACTCTTGATCAACTTCCCATTCTTATCTCGGGCCATCATCATCCCCATTGAATCCACTTCTCCCATGCCTCAGAACTATTGAAATCGGTTTCAGTCCCATATCAGTTTATCCATTGGTAATTCTAAAGCTTCACCATTTCCTAAGCTAGTCTATCTGAGGTTTTCTTTGCAACTTAGTTACTTTACCAGCCTCGACTGACCCGGATTATCACAATCGCAACCCTAACCTAGCGAAGGCTAGGGCCTATCTAGTTTAGTCAGTACTTTATCTAGTTTAGTTAGTACTTTAGAGTTTAGGGTGTCTTCTCTTCCTTATGGGAATTCACTACTTATTTGATTGTTCTTGGAATTCTTATGGGCATATTTCCACAAGACTACGCTACCTTTCTTCTAGGATCTGCAGTTCAGGTTTAGGCTTTCATGGCTCTTTCTTTCGCTTGTTCCACGTTGCCATGGGTATCGAAACCCTGATACTCCCATCACTTGTCAATGAGACAACCAATCCTAGAACAATTAACCTACCTTTTCTCTGGCCTTGTGGCCTATTCAATCTTGTTATTTAAGTACATGAGAACTTCAGTTGTAGAGGGCTAAAAGCGAGTTACTCCCCTCTACCATCAAAGGGTTAAAGATTAGTTGACACTAAACCAGACATAGCTCAGAGTTCTTTCTGTCTTAGGAACACTGCAGAAACACTGCTTTGAAGTAGTAGATTAGGGGATAAGAAAAGAAAAAGGCGAGTGAGAGTCTCGTTTTCAAATGAATAAAGAATTCCGAGTGAAAAGTAATTTCTCATTTACTTTCGTTCCCTCTTTTGATTCCATCAATTGCTTGATTTAGAATTGACATTGCATCAAGCGAAAGGGAACTCAGCCTGCCTACCCTATACAGTTGGTCAATAAGCTACCTCCCCTCCTCGATGACTAGGGGAGGGGGGTTCGCCCTACATTCAAAAAAGCCTTTTCTAGCTTAGAAATGCCAATCCTATCTTTGCTTTAAGCTTCAACTGGGCTTAGAGCTTTCTTAAAAAACTCTGACATGGAATTTTCCTCTCAATGGTATTCTAATTCGACTCCTTCACCCTTGACCGAACCTCTTCTCTTGACCAGACTTCAATCCGGACTGTTGAGGCAGGAACTTATCTAACCCATTACGATTTCCTTGTCCTGGAAGAGAAAGAATGTCTCGCTATAGGACCTTGCTCTATCCCCAAGGATAGACATTTCTTCTTTTCCTCAGATTCTAGTTCTCCTAAGCTCCGTAGAAGAAGCCTATGGTTGACAAGCAATTCCATTATACTCCTTAGTTAGACTCCTCGTCCTATTCCAATCACTAAAGGAATACATAACCTAAGACAGATAGATGATAGTCGTCCCAAGCAACAAACTCCTAGCCGCCTATTGGTTGATACTCTTTGTGAATATGTCAAAAGTACACCTACTTTAACTCATTCTTTCTTTACTTCATAAACTAATATGACAGATTCTAGGTGAGTGCTGGTAGACTTGACCCCAATCAATGATCTCCACTGTACCTATGCCAATGCCTATATGTACTCATCTGTGGTCCTATGTTTACTTTCCCTATATTCCAGCCAGAAGGCAATAAGCTTCTTACATTCATTAACTCTTCCCTCAGAAAGAAAAGATATGAGAGTTGCTTATCAAGTAGTACCACCTGAGTAAGAAAGGAATAGATTTCCGCAAATAGAGAATCTAAGTTAGAGTATAGTTGAGGAAGCTGACCCACATTTGCTCATGTCTCATGTAGAGTTAGAAGAAAGTAGAGCCCTGGTGGATTTGCACTAGTAGATTGATTAGCAAGCAGCACGAGCAGAAAGAGGACCCCAGCCCCAGACTCAGTGAATCTCTGAGAGCAACACGCCTACCTCTTGGTTGTGCGCATCGCATCTAGTTAAGTGAGTTAATCGACGCTAGCTAGCGTTATTCCTTTCTTTGATTCTCCGCTACCCACCAAGGTAGAAGACTGCTTGATCCGCAAAAGAAGTATGCTTTATTTGCTTATAGAACAAAAGTATACGCTTGGGAAAGATAGACATCATATGGAATAGGGCATTCAGCAGTTTGAAGAGGTAGCCTTTTTCAGTAGCTGTCTTGTAAGCAAGCGCCATACGTTCAATCTATACTGGCGAGAGTCTTTCCTCTTATAATACAAAGCCTGAGCGCGTTGCATGACTTAATGCCAGCTCTTTATCATACATCTTCTGTAGAACCAAAAAATTTAAGGGATATGTGTTAGCACAGTATTTTTGTTCGTGCTCTGCACCACGTTTTTCCTGTATACCGGCAGCTAGCATCCCATCAGTAACCTACGGGCGATATTTCTTGAGGGGGGCTGGCCATGGTTTTTTAACCCACCCTTCCATTCAGATCCCAATCAGGGGGAGAGACGGGTTCAGCGAGCCCAATCTTACCGACGGTGAAACCTTAGCCCCCACATTTACTACATTTCTTTTTGGAGTGAAGCTAGCTACCATCCTAGTCAGAGGGAGTCAGAGGGAGAGGTCCTTTGCTTTGAACTGCCTTTACTCGGCTTCCGTTCAAAGATTCGTATCTGTTTTTCCGAACCAAATGATCAGATCGAACTCAGGTATTCGTTCCTGAACTATGCTCCCCAAGGGTTAAAGCAACTCGAATCTCTCTCCTTTCCTCAAAGGAATCGTTACGAGCAGAAAACTTGGAAGAAAAGTACTGTACCAAACACAGTAGCGGCGTATTTAGCTACCTTAGAACCGTTACTCCACCGAGGAGCCGTTTATCCGACGCAAGACTAGCGCAATCCTTTTTTTTCCAATGGCAACTATAAAATCCGAAACAATAGGTGTCTTCGGCCGATCAATTGGAGCCGAATCCCGTAGAGTAATCCGTTTTCGTAGCAAGGAAGGAGCCCTAAGCTAGGTAGCTGTTCTTGGGATTTCCGTTCTTGGGATTACCGGTGCCCAGGAAAGAATGGATAAAGCAATGCCGGTACTAAATTGATCAAACATGATGGTGATCTGCTACCCACCTACTCTAATAGAAGCACTACAGGGGTATCAACTATTGAAACAAATACTCAAACCAACTATTCAAATAGCAGGCTTTATCTTTTAAAACAAGCAGGATTCCAGGAATTGGGAAGAAAAGAAAGAATCAAGGAAAGATCTTTCTCTTGAACTATAAACTAGAGGCAGACTTTCTCTCCTTCAATAGGAGAAGATGCTGGTCTAGCTTTTACTTCGGCGCCTACTTCCTTACACTACCACAATAGGAATCTTTGTGTTCAAATAATGGAGACGGATTCAATACTCAATAGTTAGAGGGATGGAAAGCTAGCTATATTGGCTTAGACGGCCCGCCCCAGTACTGTCTTCCTTCTTCGTTTTTGAGGACCGAACATCGCTCGTAGTATTTACGAATGAATGTCGACCGGTTGGCTAGAAAAAAAGAGTTCATTATTGGACCTCCGTGCTCAAATTCTACTTGCTTCTTGGGAACGAGTTACTGGCTTTTTACGGTTAGCGTATGAAGATGCTCGCAGGCTGATCAATAGAAAACAAATGGCTGGCTTACTGGATGGATTGACGGATCGGAGGGAATTGAATGACAAGGTAGGAATGAAGAACAATGCCCGGGTCGGTGAAGACCGGTCTCAGAATTCCAGAAAAGGACTCCCTCTGTCCGATGGTGCGTCATCCTTGTCGTATCGACTTGGGCGTAGCGTAGATCTGGTAACAACCCAGTAAGCCCTATTATTATATAGAAAATGGCAATGACAATGGCACAAGGCTTCGCCCTTTTCTCTACAAGATCTACCCAAATATAGGCAGGAGTTATTTCGCCAAGCAAAGCAGTGTGTTCTGAAGGTAAAGAAAGACGGTAAAGCCCATTAAAAAGAGTGCCACGCAGAAGCACCTCCTGTTTCACTCGATCTTTAACCAAACAACAAGAAGAGGTGAATTCCACTGGTTTAGCATTGCATTATCCTTGACCGATTGAACAACGCTCAACAAGTTATTGGTAATACCGGGCACATACATGGAGAATGTTGGTAAGAGAGAGTCTGAACCGGTGTCTGAATAAGAGATGAACCAGAGTGGAGAATTTAAAAACCTGTGTTATTTCCCATATGGATTTTCTCCGTTCCAGTGTAGACAGAGGGAGTTCAAAGGTTATTGATGTCGGCCGTAACATGGGTAGAAGCTCCAGAATAAAAGAATAAATCTGAAGTGGCACCTGGCTCGAGCGAATTGATGAAACGAGCCATTCCTTTAGAAAATAAATAATAAGTTCTCTAACGTGCATGTTGATCGCTTTTGTATTAGTGGCCCTATAGCCCTTTTTATAGCCCCCTAGGGGGACGGGTCTGTCAGTGAGGATTGTGAGAAGATGCAAGCTATGACACGGGATTTCTTTCAGAACTTGTATACGTCGGAGGGCACTGCTAATATGTCAGCGGTGCTAGATCACGTCCCGTCAAAGGTCACTGACAGCATGAATACCTTCCAGTGTGCGCCATTCACAGAGAAGGAGGTAAAGGCTACTTGAAGACAAGACGGTGGGGAAAAGGACTTTGCCTACCTTACTGAGGTACTCGATTGGAGAAGAGCGCCACATCACACTATAGACAGATCCGAATCTAACATATCTGGTACTCTATTTATTATGTCTGCTTATCCGAATCTTTTGACTCTTAATAGTCTTGGTCATAGATAGGAATAAAGGCTATTTCCTTCTTAGGCACCACATTCTTAGCTTAGGAAAAGCGCTTTCTTTGGCTTGATTGCGGAGGAAAGCTTTTCTTGCTAATCTGGTGATATCGTAGTAAAGCCAAGAGGAATCGATTTAGCAGTCCATACCAGGTAGATTTAGGAGTGACCAGCAGTGAATGCCCGGTAGCAAAGGACTCGGCTTTACTTAACAAGGGTTCGCTTTCTGGGAATTCCATCATTCCCACTAGGCAATAATATGTAAACTAGGTATGGAGTATGTTTTTAACGGTGTAAGTACCCCTTCATTAAAGATCCCTTTCCCCAGTCTACCTTCAGTGGCCCCAGGCGGATAAGCCAATCTACACCTAGGATCATTGCATCACCCCTCCAACATTCTTACTTTTGACCTTCTAACTTGGCATCGCATCTCGTGTCAGTCACTATTATTGTGAACCATAGTCCACTTGACGACTTTACCCCACCGGGTTGTTTTGCCTAATTCCAGGAATAGAGTAGCATTCTCAGGCACTACCCTCAGTTGCAGCCTCAGTCCATATAAAACAGTCAATCTACCAGCAGCAGAGGCTGCAGATACATGTCCACCACCTGTTTATCTACTACCATAAGCGGGAGCAGTTGCAGGTAAAGAGTGTTGTGAGGGCTTTTATTTGCGCGTTAAGGGCTGTTTCTGTTATAGCACTAGAAATCAGTGCCGTTAGTCCCTTCTCGAACAGCAGTTTTAGCAATTGAATCAGCTGTTTCCTAATAGACTAGGCTGTTAGCAGGATTTGCAGGCGAGACAGATGAGGAGGCATAGAAGGAGGAATTCCATTATGTGCTAAAGGCTGCGGAATAAGAGCTCTTAGTCCTTTCGGCGTAGAGAACGAATCCTCTGTTGCAAGAAGAAGGGCAATGCCGATTGTAAGGTTAAGTATTACGTACGTAAAAACCAGTCAGTGACTCATTTAAGTGTTGTGCGAAAAGGTAGCCTTTTGGCAACTGCAACCATCCATAGCGAGCGACGGAAGATCAATAGGCTGAATAAGTTGATAAAAGGAGAGAGCAGCCTCCTCGGCCAGCGACTGCCTACCAATAGAAGCGCTCTTCCATCCATACCGCCCCTTAATCTAAATATAGATCTACAAGCCCCTTCCTTAGGTAGGAGTGGGCTCTCGCTGCAAGAGGGGGAGTATTTATCGAATGAAAATTCCCTGCGCGAAAGTCCCATCATCGTTGGGTGGCATCTGGGATCTGATATGTGGGGGTCAGAGTGAGAAGATGGTTTTGGCCACGGAGTTGAGTTCGGAAGAATCCTAGTTTCTTTTTTTTTTATGGAACACCCGCTTGCTAACTGACTTTTGTCAAGCCCGTCTCCACGAGATCTATTTTCATCCGAGGGAGGGGCAACGTCCCAAAGCTGGACTTCCCGCTGGAAGCTCCCTATTCTGAGTGGTTGATAAGCCTG